ATTCTGGTTACAAAGTCAAAAAAGTTTTTGAAGAAATCTTTGAAATCGTATAATCAATTAACCAAAGTGAATGGTATCATTTAAAATTTGATACCTTTCTTTTACCTTTTGACTAAAGTAATTATAAGATTCTATGCTATAATAAATACTATAATAAAGCCGGGATAGCTCAGTTGGTAGAGCAGTGGATTGAAGATCCTCGTGTCACCAGTTCAAATCTGGTTTCTGGCAATTAAGTTTAGTTGTGTTTGATAAACTTTTAATTTCAAAAGCTAATTATATTTATGGGTAAGGTTTATGATTGGTTTGAAGAAAGATTAGAAATTCAATCAATTGCTGATGATATTACAAGTAAGTATGTTCCTCCGCATGTTAATATTTTTTATTGCTTTGGGGGTATTGTTTTTACATGTTTCCTAGTTCAAGTTGCAACAGGATTTGCAATGACATTCTATTACAGACCTAGTATTAGTGAAGCTTTTTCTTCAGTTGAATATATTATGACTGAAGTAAACTTTGGGTGGTTAATTCGATCTATTCATCGTTGGTCTGCAAGTATGATGGTACTTATGTTAATTTTACACGTTTTCCGAGTTTATTTAACTGGAGGATTTAAAAAGCCTCGTGAATTAACATGGGTTACAGGAGTAACTCTAGCGGTTACAACAGTGTCTTTTGGTGTTACAGGTTATTCATTACCATGGGACCAAGTGGGATTTTGGGCATGCAAAATTGTAACAGGAGTACCTGAGGCTGTCCCTATTATCGGACCTCCAATAGTTCAACTATTACGTGGGGGAGTTAGTGTAGGACAAAATACATTAACACGTTTTTATAGTGCACATACCTTTGTTTTACCATTAGTAGCAGCTGCCCTAATGATAACGCATTTCTTAATGATAAGAAAACAAGGTATTTCTGGACCATTATAAATCTAAGAAGAATAGTATTTAATTTAATATGATTTATTAAAGAAATAAGATTTTAGTTTTTAATATATATAAATATAATAATAGGAGATATTATGTCAATCTTAAAAAAACCGGATTTAACGGATCCTAAATTACGTGCTAAATTAGCAAAAGGAATGGGCCACAATTATTATGGTGAACCTGCTTGGCCAAATGATATTTTTTATATGTTTCCTATTTGTATTTTAGGGACTTTTGTATTAGTTATTGGTTTAGCTGTAATGGAGCCTTCAGCTTTAGGTGAGAAAGCTAACCCATTCGCAACTCCTTTAGAAATTTTACCTGAATGGTATTTTTTCCCTACGTTTAATTTATTACGTGTACTACCAAATAAATTATTAGGTGTTTTAGCTATGGCTGCTGTGCCGTTAGGTTTAATAACAGTACCTTTTATCGAGAATGTTAATAAATTCCAGAATCCATTTAGAAGACCGGTAGCTTCAACTGTTTTTTTAATAGGAACATTTGTTGCTATATGGTTAGGAATTGGAGCTTGTTTACCAATTAGTAAAGCAATAACATTAGGTTTATTCTAAAAATAAATAAAAAAGCTTTTAAAATTTAATATTACTAGACTTTAAACGCTTTTTAAGCGTTTAAAGTCTAGTAATATTAAATTTTAAAAGTTTTTTTTACGTCATCTATTGCACTTTTTAAAATTGTTTCAGCTTCACCAGTTAATTGTTTTGAAGAATTTACAATTTCTAGGTATTCTGGTTTAGAATTTGCTATATACTCACGAAGACTTTTGATATAAGGTGAAATTTCACTAATTTCTAAATCATCTAAAAACCCATTCGTACCAATATATATAATAGCTACTTGTTCAGCTACAGGGATTGGTGAATTTTGCGCTTGTTTTAGAATTTCTCTTAATCGTTGTCCTCGAGCTAGTTGGGCTTGCGTTGCCTTATCTAAATCTGAAGCGAATTGTGAGAATGCTTCAAGTTCATCAAATTGTGCTAATTCTAATTTTAGCTTACCAGCAACCTGTTTCATAGCTTTTATTTGTGCTGCAGAGCCTACTCGAGATACTGAAATACCAACATTTATTGCAGGACGTAAACCAGCATTAAACAGGTCACCTGATAAAAAGATTTGGCCATCAGTAATTGAAATTACATTAGTAGGGATATACGCAGAAACATCACCAGCTTGTGTTTCAATAATTGGTAATGCAGTCATACTACCACCACCAAGTACATCATTTAATTTTGCTGCACGCTCTAATAAACGTGAATGTAAATAAAAAACATCCCCTGGATAAGCTTCTCGACCAGGTGGGCGACGTAATAATAAAGACATTTGACGGTATGCTGATGCTTGTTTTGATAAATCATCGTATATTACTAAAGTATGCTTACCAGTGTACATAAAGTATTCAGCAATTGCTGCACCTGTATAAGGCGCAATATATTGTAGTGTTGCAGGTTGATCTGCATTCGCAGCAACAATTACAGTATAATCTAAGGCTTCTCTTTCCTGTAAATTAGTTACAGCTTGGGCAACAGAAGAGGCTTTTTGACCAATTGCAACATAAACACAAACAACATCTTGTCCTCTTTGATTAATAATTGTATCTAGAGCAATAGAAGTTTTTCCAGTTTGTCTGTCACCAATAATTAATTCACGTTGGCCTCTACCAATTGGAATCATAGCATCAATGGCAGTAATACCAGTTTGTAATGGCTCACAAACAGATTTTCTACTAATAATACCAGGGGCCATTGATTCAATAAGACGTGTTTCTGTTGAAGCTGCTTCACCTTTACCATCAATTGGTATAGCTAAAGGATCTAAAACTCGACCTAATAAACTGTCACCTACCGGAATTTGAGCAATTCGACCTGTTGCTTTTACTGTACTTCCTTCTAAAATTTCTCGGCCATCACCCATAAGAACGGCACCAACATTGTCATTCTCTAGATTTAATGCGATCCCAATTGTACCTTCATCAAATTCTAGTAATTCACCAGCCATTACCTCATCTAATCCATAAACACGAGCAATACCATCCCCAACCTGTAATACAGTTCCAATAATATCAACATTTAAATCGGTACTATAATCTTCAATCTGTTTTCTGATAATATTACTTATTTCATTAGGGTTTGTCATAAGATACTGAATTTTTTTTCTTCCTTGAATAAGAACTTTAAATTATAGAAAAAATAAGATAGAACAATTTTATACTTTAGTGTAGTTATAGCAAAAACTATAAAAACAACTTTACCAAAACCAGTATTATAAGTTTTAATTTAATAAACTTACTTCCATTTGTTTCGCCAAGCTTTCTAATTCCCCACGTAAACTTAAATCAATAATTTTAGAATCAACTTTAATAATAAAGCCACCTAAAATTTCTTTATCTATACGGAATGTTATATTGACTTTAGAATAGTAAACTTTAGAAGTTGTAAACTCAGGACCTAATAATATTTTAAGTTTTTCTTCTAGTTGTGATTGTTGTTCTTTACTCAAAGGAGAGGCAGAATAAACTTCAACAAATTTAACACAAACAAAATCATAAGCTTTATTCAAAAAAGTTTGGGTAATAATTTGAAGAAAACCTATCCTTTTTTTATCTACCAGAAGCATTAAAAAATTTTTTGTTGTAGAACTTGTTTTTTTTGCTAAACACTTTTCTAAAACATTTTTTTTATCTTTATCTAGAATCAAAGGATTAGCTAAATATTTTTCTAATACTGGAGTTAATTTTAATATTTTTAATAAATTCTCCATATCAAAAATAATTTGAAAGAAAACCTGGGTATCAGCATTCTCTTCTTTTAAATACAAATTTAAGCCTAATTGTAATAAAGCTTCTGAATACGGATTTGCTATTTTTGAACCAAACATTGTGTTAGCCATTTTTAGTCTCCTAATTGCGTTATTTTCCGATTTACAATAGCAGATTGTTCCGCTTTTCCTAATTGTTTTTGAAGTTTGAAAATAACACGGTTTAATGCTTTTTTCGAAACTTCCTTAATAACATCATTGAAAATTTTATTCTCTCTATTACGTAAAACTGCTATTGCTGTTGTAAATTTTTTAGAAAGATCCTCTTTCCCTTGATCCCATTTAAGTTTTAAAACATTCTGCTTCGTAACTTCCATTTGATGATTTATCTCTTTAATGATGATATCCATCTGTGCCCACTGTTTTTTAGCTTCAGTATAACGTTTGTTAGAATCTGCTAAACGGGTTTCAGCATTTTGTATATCGTCTACGATTTTTTTTTTACGCGCTGTAAGATTTTCTGTTAAAAAGTTTTTTATCACAACAAAAAGGATTACTAGTAACAAGATTATATTTATAATATTTGTTTCAAATATATCCGTATTTAATGCTACTCCAAAATTTTCACTTGATGCAAAGTACTCTAGATAACTTTTCATTTTTTTATTAATTAATTAATATTTGTAAATTTTCATAGGTGCTATTTATTCTTAAAAAATAAAAGTATATTTAAGTAAGAAGCTTCGTCATAATTTGGCTACTTAAAGAGTCAATTTCATTATCGAAGCTCATTAATATGCTATCCTTGTTATTTTCAAAATTTTCAGTTGTTTCAATTAAAAATTTATCAATAAAAAGTTGAGAAGATTTCATTTTTTCCTCTAAAATATCCTTGTATAGCTTTTGGTAAGTTAATAAATCTAATTTAGCTGCTTTACGTGCTTTTGAGGTCTTCGCTTCGTATTTTACATTTAATTGGTTAGACTTTGTTAGTACACTTGTCGCTTCATCTAAACTTTTTTTAATATAAAGATTTCGCTCATCAATAGTATCTAAAAGAGGTGTATATAAGATAAAATTTAAAATGAACATAAAAATTATAAATTGTAATGCTATAATTGGTAATGTACCATCAAAATCGAATAGTCCTCCAGTTTTTTCGGTTCCTATTATTAAAATGGAGTTATAGTTATAAAACATCTTTTAGTTTTAGTATTAAAAATAAAATTTTTGTGGGGAAAGGATAACTGATTGATAGTAATAGCCAAGACGTTAATAATTATATATTAAATTAAAAACGTCTTAGCTATGGTTTATTAACCAGTAAATGGGTTTGCAAATAATAAAGCTAAAGCTACAACTAGCCCATAAATTGTTAACGCTTCCATGAAGGCGAAACTTAAAAGTAAAGTACCACGGATTTTATTTTCTGCTTCTGGTTGACGGGCAATACCTTCAACAGCTTGACCAGCAGCAGTACCTTGACCGATTCCAGGCCCAATCGCAGCTAAACCAACAGCAAGACCAGCAGCTATAACGGATGCAGCAGAAACAATTGAATCCATATAATTTATTCATGGGTTAGATAAGAAAAAATTAACAAATTTCTAAAAGATTCATTTAAACATTAAAAATACTAATATAATACTTAATTAATTATTATAATTAATGTCCTTCAACAGCCTCAGCAATGTAGGCACCAGCCAGAGTTGAGAAAATTAAGGCTTGAACTGAACTAGCAAATACACCTAGAAGCATCACCGGTAACGGTACAATCAAAGGAACTAATAAAGCTAAAACAGAAACAGTTAATTCGTCTGCTAAAACATTACCAAATAATCGAAAACTTAATGAAAGAGGCTTTGTAAAATCCTCTAAAATATTAATTGGTAATAAAAGAGGTGTAGGTTCTATATATCGTTTAAAATATCCAAACCCTTTTGTACTCAGACCTGCATAAAAATACATAAATGATGTTAATAAAGCTAACGCTACTGTTGTATTTATATCATTTGTTGGAGCTCCAAATTCACCTTCAGAAAGCTTTATTAACTTCCAAGGAATTATGGCACCTGCCCAATTGCAGCCAAAAATAAATAAAAATAAAGTACCAATAAAAGGTAACCATGGTCGGTAAGCTGTTTCACCAAGTTGGTTTTGAGCGATATCTTTAATAAACTCAACAACTGATTCCATAAAATTTTGCCAACCATTAGGAACGATATTCTTGTTTGAAGTTCCTAAAAATGAAAATAAAAGTGTTAATAATATTACAAAAGAACTAACGATTAATACTTGGCCATGGAAAGTAATATCATTTAATTCCCAGTAGAGATGTTTTCCAACTTCGATATCTGATAAAAAGATTAATGAGTTCAAATGAATAAAATTAGTACTTTGCAGAATATTCATATTTAATTTTAGTAAAAAGATAAATTATAACACCTTATGCAAAAATACGCATACAGATGAATGCTATGAAACCAAAATTAAAATAATTATAGTTTAAAATACCTAAAAAAGAAAAATTTTAAATAGAAAACTTTTCTATCATGTAATGACTAATTAGAACCTTAAAAATATGTAAATATTGTTTTTTAACTAATATTTATCTAATAATCAACTTAATTCCTTTGAGCCCTAAAAGTTTAACCAGCTAGTTACCTTATTAAATAAACTTTGAAATAATAAGCTATGATCTTAGCTCCCTAGTGTGTAACGAGTAAATCTTTTAATTTTAATGTTTTCACCAAATAGAGTGATTTTTTCTTTTATTAATTCCTCAATTGTAATATTTGAATCTCTAATAAATGCTTGATCAAGTAAACTTAAATTTTTCAAGGTTTTTTCAATTCGCCCTAAAACAATTTTTTCTTTAATTTCCTCAGGTTTATTAATTAAGTCTTGTTTCTGTGATTCAATTTCTTGTTCCGCAAGAAAAAGCTCTTTCGGTATTTCATTAGTATTGACATAAAGAACATCAGGTGAAGCTGCAATTTGCATTGCGATATTTTGAACTAACTCTTGAAATTCTTCGCGACGTGCAACAAAATCTGTTTCACAATTAACTTCAACTAAAACCCCAATTTTCCCACCGGCATGTATATAACTATTTACAACACCTTCAATAGTTTTTCTATCAACTTTCTTATCAGCAGCAGCCAAACCTTTCTGACGTAATGTCTTAATAGCTTCTTCAAAATCACCATTTGTTTCTTGAAGAGCTTTTTTACAATTCATCATACCAGCACCAGTTTTTTGTCGCAATTCTTTAACAAGTGCTGAACTAATTTCTAAAGTCATAATAATATTTTATCCTCATTTTTAATGTTTTGATTAATTTTTGGCCTTCTTTTCTAAATTTTAAGGGAATTTTGTTGCCCTAAACAAATACTATCTGCTATATTTTTAATAATATATTTTATTGATCTAATAGAATCATCATTACCAGGGATTGGTATTGTAGCTAAATTTGGGTCACAATTTGTATCAAGAATTGAAATAATAGGAATATCTAAAGAAAGTGCTTCTTGAATAGCAATAATTTCACGTTTTTGGTCAATTATTACTAAAATATCAGGGATTTTTTTCATTCCCTTCACTCCATTAAAATATTTTTTAAGTTTTTCTAATTCTTTTTTTAAATTTGATGCTTCTTTTTTAGGTAGATTATTAAAAGAGTTTAATTTTTCTTGTTCTTCTAATTGGTTTAAACGATCAATCCGACCTTTTATAGTTACCCAGTTTGTTAGCATTCCACCTAACCAACGATGATTTACATAAAATGCACCACATTTTTGAGCTTCAATAGCAATTAAAGAAGACGCTTGTTTTTTTGTTCCAACAAATAGAAAAGTTTGGTTTTTTGCCGATGCTTTTTTACTAAAATCGCAAGCTCGCTTTAAAAATTCCGTTGTCTGAATTAAATCTAAAATATGTATACCATTACGTTCTGCATAGATGTAAGGAAACATTTTTGGATTCCATCGATGAGCTTTATGTCCAAAATGTACACCTGCATCTAAAAGTTGAGCCAATTCAATTTTAGCCATAGAAATAATAATCCTTTTTATTTTTAAATATTTTATACCTAACTCTTTTACTTAAAACGCTTTCATTAAATAATAATTATTTTTCTATTCATTTATATGATAACTAGTATAGCAGACTTTTAATTATTTAAGTATAAATTAAAGTAAAAAGAAAAGGTATTTAATTATTATACTTAAATTTTATTAATTTTTTTAATTTTGTTTGCTTCAATTTTAATTGTTTTTTTAAACTTAAATTATCTTTTTTCGTTATTAGGTTATCTGGTAGTAAAACTTTATTAAAAGTAATATCTTGATTAGCATAGAACCCCGTACCTGCTGGTATTAATCGACCTGTTATAGCATTCTCTTTCAAGCCTCTAAGCCAATCGGTTTTACCTTGAATAGCTGCTCTTGTTAAAACTCGTGTTGTTTCTTGGAAACTCGCTGCAGCTAAAAAACCATCGGTTTTTAAAGAAGATTTTGTAATTCCTAATAGAATGGGACGGAACCCAAGCTTATTATTATTTTTAATACAAAGATTAATATATTGGGCTTGATCTAAATCTATAATATCACCTGGTAAGAAATTAGTTTTTCCTGGGTATTCTATATAAACTTTATGAGTCATTTCTCTAACAATTAACTCTACATGTTTACCTGAAATTATAACCCCTTGTGAAATATATATGGCTTGAACAGACGTCAATAATAACGTTTGTAGTTTTTTCAAACTTCGGTAAGCGGACTCATAAATAGATAATGTACCTAAAGAACAAAAATATCGGAAATATACATGAAGAAGAGTGTGAGGATTTAAAGGACCTTCAGTTAAGGGTTGTCCTACGCATATAGATTCATAATTTTTAACTAATAATCTTTCAGAACGCGATGCTATATAATAATCATAACTTTTAGAGGGTACTGTACTAATCAAAATGAGATTAGAAGTATATTTTATTGATTTAATAAAGCCCTGTCTGGTTGCAAGCAGAGCCTCAGTTTTAGGCTTACGGGCCTCTAAAATATTATCAATTTTTGGTAAACCTTGTACTATATCACCAGTTTTTAATCGTTCATATACTAATTGGCCAAAATTTTCTTGTCCTTTAATATAATCACCAGGAATTTTTCGGATTAAAGCCCCTGTCGAGAAAAAATAAGGTTGTCCTAAATGTAAAGTAATTTTATTACCTGACACTTGCTCCATTAAACCCGAATTTTTAATAAGGACATTATTATTGAAAAGCTTATTTACTTTTAAAAATTGGTTTTGTTTATAATTATGAGTAAAACTGTCTAAAAAAATTTCTTCATAATCCGATTTGGTTGTTAATAAAATATTAGACTTTATATTATTACGTTTGATTTTGACACTGTAAACAAAATTATCAAAGGGAAATATAGTATCAAACGAACCAACAACCGTATAAGGGTCAATAAATTGTTTTTCCTCTACAAATAAATTCAAAGACACATCCGTTTTTTTTATTTCTTTTGGTATTACCGAATCAAAAAGAAAAGTTTGTGAATAAATTAAATTAACTTGACCATAAGAATTCTTTTTTTCTGGTCCTTTATACTCAAAGATTAATTCTGTATCATTTGACTGAAGGGAATAATCAATGGTTAATGGAGAATCTACAAATTGTATTGGATAATCAATTTTAATTTGTTGACCGGATGCGACTTGTAAATTAAAATTTTCAACCAACAAATTCAGAGGTGCAAAACAATTTGATTCAAAAATTTTAACTGCACGTTCATTCGTAAACTCATAACGTGTTATAGGGCGGATATATAAATATGTCTCATTGTTAATGTCTTCAAATTCTATATAACTTAAAACTTGAACTTCAAATTTATCTAATATTAACTCCCCAGGATAATAAACCTGTTCATTAAATTCTTTAGATAATTTTGGTTTTTTATCTAATAAATATCTTTGACCAGGCTTAATACTAATATATTTAATTCGTTTTTCAACTTGAAAATCTATAAAGCCTTCTATATTAGTAAGATAGTTAGGAAAAATTTCTATATCCTTTTTTACATAATCTCCCTTTTTAAATTTGAAATCTTTTTTATTTGAAGTTGTTTGAACTAAAGCTTCCGGTATATAAAAAATTGTTGAGCCTGACTTTAATTTATTGGTAAGATTGTTACCCAACTGCTGACCAAATAAGCTTGGTTTATAAAAATTTGAAATATAGAATTTACCACCAGTTTTTGTTCTATATTTATTATTGCGTAAGGAACCTAAAGAAAATAAACGATTATTAAGTAATTCCGGTTTTAATACTATTTCATGTGTATGAGATAAATAAACTTTGCATTTAGTAACTTCAATATTATTTCTCTCTATAAATATCTTAAAATCATTTAACCCATGAGAACAATTTTGTATACTTAAACTGTTTATTTCTTGGGTTACTTTATTTCTAGATAAATGAATAAACCCCCCGACAGTCGTAACCATCTTTGATTGGGCTATCGCTTGGTTTTTATAAATTTTCTCTGATTTTCTTACTCTTAGATTAGTATTAAATACAATACTAAAAACTTGACCAGATAAAACCCAAAAAATATAATTTTTTTTACTTCGCTTACTAAAATTTTCATTGATTGAAGTTTGTGGGAAGCCATCTTTTTCTAGGAATATCTCCCCTGGTTCTTTTGCACAAATATATTTTATTTCTTTCTCAGCTAAATTTATTTCTTTTATTTTCGGAGCAGCTTCAAATAATACTTGATTACGCTTAATATAATTATTATTATTTACAAGGATTATCGTACGGGCCTCAACCCGAACTTTTACAATCTCATTTGCATAATTAATTATTGCTAACCACGATTGGTTTTCACTTACCACAGCATCTTGCCCATAATTAGTACGGTAAGGACTAATTTTTAACTCTGGTAAAAAATTTATATAACCAGAACATTGAGCACGTCCCTGGCGAATTAACTCACTAGTAAAAATACCTCCTGTATGGAAAGTTCTCATTGTTAATTGTGTACCGGGTTCACCAATGGATTGTGCTGCAATTAAACCAACTGTTTCACCTAATTCTACTAAAGTACCTAGTGCTAAATTCCAGCCATAACATTGTTGGCAAACCGCTCTTCGACACTCACATGTTAGTGGTGATCTAATTAATACTTTATTAATTTTGAATTTAACTAATTCCTCTGTAAGAGATGGTGTTATTTCCTGATTCCTTAAAGCAATAATTTCTTTACTTTCTGGTTTAAAGATTGTGGATGCTATGATACGACCATTAAGAAGTTCTTTAAGAGATAAAAACCCTTTTTCATCTTTTTCTACCTCTTCTTCTAAAAAAATACCTCGCTCAGTTTTACAATCTAATTCACTGATTATAATACTTTGTGCAACTTCAACAAGTCGTCTTGTTAAATAACCAGAATCCGCCGTTTTTATAGCTGTATCAACTAAACCTTTCCGAGCGCCATAAGAGGAAATAATATAATCTGTAATTGATAAACCTTCTCGAAAATTTGCTCCGATAGCCCGATCAATAATTTTACCATTTGGGTCTGACATTAAGCCCCTCATGCCGACTAGTTGTCGAACTTGTGCAATATTCCCACGTGCACCAGAAAAGGCCATAATATATACAGAGTTCAAAGGGTCATTCTTTTTAAAAAACTCTATTAATCGATCTTTTAACTCTTCACTGGTACTATTCCAAATATAAATAATTCTCTGGAAGCGTTCTACTTCTGTAATCTCACCATTATTTGCTTGTGATTCTGCTAAAAAAACATCATGAGACGCAATTTCCATAAGAGCAGTTTTAGCAGGTGAGATTTTTAAATCTTCAATACTTATAGAAATCCCAGATTTTGTAGCATATTCAAACCCTATTTCTTTTAATTGGTCTACAAAATAAGCAGCTTTTCTCTGACCATAATTTTTAAATGCCCACTCAATAATTTTCTTTAACTCTTTTTTATTGATGATGTTATTAGAAAATATTTTTGATTGCTTTAACATTTTATTATACCTCCTATTTATTTAATATATCATTAATGCACTGGTTAAAAATAATACGACCAGGCGTAGTTCGAATATACTGTACTAATAATTGTCCGTCTTTTGTCTCTTTACGTTGTAAATTATTATAAATATGAAGAGTCTGTTGATTAGATAGAACAATAGTCTTTAAAAATTTTAGTTCAGTATCTAAAGTAACATCCTTTGGACATCTAACCCAAATAGAAGAGTGCAGCTGTAGTTGTTTTTGTTCATATGCTGATATTACTTCGTTAAAATTAGAGAAGTAATTGTTTGAACCTTTTAATCCCATTCTATTTTGGGCTGTTAAGTAATAAAACCCTAAAACCATGTCCTGAGAGGGTTGAATATTTGGCTCGCCAGTAGAGGGAGATAAAAAATTATTAGGAGCTAAAAGACATAATCGTGTTTCCAATTGCGACTCGAAAGAGAGAGGAATATGTACTGCCATTTGGTCACCATCAAAATCTGCATTAAAAGCTGGGCAAACAAGAGGGTGTAACTGAATAGCTCTTCCTCTAACTAATACGGGATCAAAAGCTTGCACACCTAAACGGTGAAGAGTAGGTGCTCTGTTTAAAATAATGGGATGTTTTCTTAATATTTCCTCTGTTAAATACCAAATAAAAGATTGGTTACTATAAATAATCTTTTTAGCCTTTTTTATGGAATGAGATAAACCTTGGGAAAGTAATTTATAAATAATAAATGGCAAAAATAACTCGATTGCCATTTCATAGGGTAACCCACATTGATTTAACTCCAATTGAGGACCTACAATAATAACGGAACGTCCAGAATAATCTACCCGTTTACCCAATAAATTTTGGCGGAATCGTCCTTGTTTACCTTCAATAATATCAGCTAATGATTTTAATGGGCGTTTGTTTGCATCTAATACTTTGGAACCTCGTTTCCCATTATCAATCAATGTATCAACAGCTTCTTGAATCATTCGTTTTTCAGTTAGAATAACAACACTAGGTGCGTGTACTGACAATAATCGTTTTAATCTTTTATTTCTAATAATGATTTTTCGGTAAAGTTCATTTAAATCTGAAGTCGCAAACCTTCCATTATCTAATTTTACCATTGGTCTAATACCAGGTGGGAGAACAGGAAGGAAATGTAACACCATCCATTCTGGTCTTGTATTAGTCGTTAAGAAATTTTCAAATATACGAATTCTTTTAATTGCATCCTCTACTGCTTTTGTAACGTTAGAACAAAACATTATGTTACGGTTACTTGCAATTTCTACTTTTAAATCAATTCGTTTTAACCTATCATATAAGATTTCAGCACCTTGGCGTTTTTTACCATAAACAAAACCTTCACCTTCGGTATCATAAAAAAAATCATCATATTTTGAAACATCCTGGTCTTGTTCAGGTTCCTTGCCATTATAAACAACACCTTCGAGTTTGGTTATTGAAGAATCTAAGATAGTAGATAAAAAACTAGGCGACCCTTTTAAATACCAAATATGTACAACTGGGGATAATAAATTAATATAGCCCATTCTATGTCGACGTACTCGAGATTCTGTTAATTCTACACCACAAATTTCACAAATTAACGTATCTGGTTCTTTGTGTTTATAACGGCCACAAGTACATTCCCAATTTTTAACAGGACCAAAGATTTTTTCACAAAACAAACCACCTTTTTCAGGTTTATGAGTTCGATAATTAATCGTTTCAGGTTCAGTGACTTCACCAACTATCTCTCCATTAGGTAAAATTTTTTCAGCCCACTCTTTAATGCGTTCGGGTGAAGCTAAATTAATTTTAACATACTCAAATTGTTGTTTCATGTTTTTCATAATTTTATACAAATATATATTTTTATAATTTTGAAATAAACTCAAGCTTTAGAGTAATTTAGATTTAACAAGAGTTAACAAATTAACTTTATAGGATGCCATTTCTCCATTATCTAATTTACCAATTTGATGGGTCGTAATATCTAATCCTAAAGCATTTAATTCTCTTAGTAACACTTTAAAAGATTCAGGAACACCTGGTTCCGGTATTGGATGACCTTTAATAATAGCGTTAAATACTTCATGTCGCCCGTTGATATCGTCAGATTTTAGAGTTAGTAATTCTTGCAAAGTGTATGCTACTCCAAAAGCTTCTAAAGCCCAAACTTCCATTTCTCCAAATCTTTGTCCACCATGTTTTGATTTACCTCCTAATGGTTGTTGAGTTACCAGGGAATAGGAACCAGTTGAGCGAGCATGCATTTTTTTATCGACTAAGTGAATAAGCTTTAAAATATAAGGCTTTCCAACAAGAATAGAATTATCAAAAATTTCACCTGTTCTCCCATCTGTTAATAATACTTTACCCGGGGAAGACTTATTAAAAAGCCAAGGTTTATTAGTCTTTTTCGCAGCTTTTTTTAAAGTTTTGTTTATTAATATACGTGAAGCATTTGGTCTGTACATTTCATCAAATGGAACCACTTTAAACCTACGATTTAAGTAATCTCCAGCAAAGCCTAACAGACATTCAAAAATTTGACCTACATTCATTCGGGAAGGAACACCCAAAGGATTTAAAATAACGTCTACTACTGTCCCATCAGGCAAAAATGGCATGTCGTGTATTGGAATTATTTTTGAAATGACACCCTTATTACCGTGTCGTCCCGAAATTTTGTCACCAATTCGAATTTTTTTGATTTGCGCTATAGAGATACAAACCCATTCGTATACACCAGAAGCTAAATTATCGCCTTTTTCACGTGAAGCTGTTTGTATTTCAATAACTCGGCCAGAAATACCATTTGGTACTCTTAAAGAAGTATCTTCTGGTTCTGGTGATTTGATATTGAATATTGCCCTTAATAATTTACTCTCTGGTAATTCCTCATCCTCTACTATAGGGGTAATTTTGCCAACTAAGATATCCCCAGCATTAACAAATGTTCCTTTTTTTATTATACCATTTGTATCTAAATTACATATAGCATCTACATCAATATTAGGAATCGATGTTGTTATTTCTTCTATACTTGCGCTATCATCTACAAGCTGGAGTTCATATTTTTCTATATGGATCGAAGTAAAAAGATCTTCTTGGACTAATCTTTCACTAACTAAAATAGCATCTTCGTAATTATAACCTTCCCAAGGCATATAAGCAACTGTTAAATTTTGGCCTAAAGCAAGCTCTCCTCCATCGGTACCAGGTCCATCCGCAATAACTTGACCAGGCTTTACAATTTCACCAGTCCAAATTAATGGTTTTTGATTAATTATAGTTTCTTGATTTGAACGACGATATTTATCTAAAAAATAAACTTTAGAGCTTCCAATATTTTTATTATCGAGGATAATAATACGGTCTGCTGAAACAGAATCAACAATCCCATTTAATAAATTTATAATTACTACTTGTGAATCTGCTGCTATTTGGTGTTCAATACCTGTGCCAATAATAGGCTTTTTTGGATATAGTAAAGGAACAGCTTGTCTTTGCATATTTGAACCCATTAATGCACGATTGGCATCGTCGTGCTCTAAAAATGGTATTAGAGAAGCCCCTATCGCTATGATTTGTATAGGAGAAACCGCTATAAAATCAACACTAACAGAATCAACAATTATAAATTCATTATAAAAGCGTACAGGAACCGCCGTAGTTTGGAAAAATTCATCTTTTGTTAATAAAACATCTCCAGAAGCAACTTTATATATCGTTTCTTGTTCCGCAGTTAAATAAATTGGCCCTAATTCTCTTAGTACTTTCCCTTTATAGACACGGAAAAAAGGAGTTGTTATGAAACCATAATTATTAATTTTCGCATGTGTGGCTAATGATGCAATTAAACCAGCTTTTTGTCCTTCAGGAGTTTCAATTGGGCATAAACGTCCATATTGGGTTGGGTGAATATCTCTTGCTGCAAAGCTCACATGTTCACTATTTAACCCCCCAGGACCTAAAGAACTAATTCGACGTTTATGTGTCAGTTGTGCCAGAGCATTTATTTCATCAAAATATTGTGATAGAGGGCTTAAGCCAAAAAATTCTCTTATGACAGAAGTTAAAACTTTTGCATTCACTAAATCATTAGGCATCAAAGTTTCTTCTAACGGTATCTCTTCATCAAAACTTTTGTTGCCTTTACTTTTGTTAGCTTTAATTTTTATATCCTTAGACTTTTTATCCGTAATACCCCTTTTTGTTTTTTTAACCCTGAACATATCTGGTGTTAATTTTTCATCGGTAGTAATTTTTTTTCTTAGTCGATTAAGAGCTACACGTACTTGTAGTTGTAAGAGCTCACCTACTGAACGTACTCTTCTGTTTTCTAAGTTATCTATATCATCAAGCTTTTCATTATAAGAACTAATATGAATTAACTTATCAATAGCTTTCAAAATATCTAACGAGGTTAAAATTCTTATATTTAATGGTAAACTAATCCCCAATTTCTTATTAAGTTTAATACGACCTACTTCACCAAGATCATATAAATTCTTATTTAACAGACGTTCATTTATAAGTTCACGTATTCTAAAAACTGACATTAGCATACTTTTATTGTAACTTCCAAAAGTAGCCTTATGAAACATTTTGTCATAAATAACGGAATTTAAGGATTTAACACTTTTTCTTAAAAATTCATAGTTTTGAACCGTTTGATAAATTTCATGCTCTTCTAAAGAAAAGCCAACTAGGAACCAATTTATAGGGATTTTATATTGCTTATCAAATTTAACCCAAATTAAATTATACTCTAATTCAAAAGTTAACCAAGAACCATGCTTTGAAATAATTGTTCCTTCATAAAAAACTTTTTTCTCTTTTTGGATCCTTTTGTAATAAATACCAGGGCTTCTAATAATTTGACTAACAATGACCCTTTCGCAACCATTAAATATAAAAGTCCCTTTCTCAGTCATAAGAGGTATTTCCCCAAAAAATACTCGCTCTTTTGGTGATAAGTCTTCTGATTGTACCGCACCGTTTTTCACCGTTTCGTTTTTTTTCAACGACATCAGAACATAGATTCTTAAGTTATAATTCCCTTTTTTCTTTAGAGCATTTAAAATAGCAAAACTAGGATAATAAATTTTATATTCTTGGCCATAAATTATTAATTCAATGCCACTTCTTTTATTTAATATTGAAGGACAGTTTGTTAACTCTTCAGGTAATCCTTCTGTTAAAAACCAACAAAAACTTATCCGTTGAACTTCTGACAAATCTGGTAGAATTATCGGGAATTTTTGCTTTCTATTCTCTAAAATATCTTTCATAATTTCATAATATATCTAAGTTATATATATATATATATATTTTATATCTAAACGGGATATTGAAAATAAATGAAAATTAAAATATTAATTTGCTGTAGGGAATGTTTTTTTAAATAAATTTGTTTTTTTTCTAATAGCGGTATTCTTATGAATAATATTTTTTTTAACTGCCTTATCAATCTGACTTACAACTGATGAAAAAGAAACTCGAAGTAAGGTCTGATAATTAGAGGTCTCTTCGCCTGCGTTAGAAGTTTGTTCACTAGAAGCCTTAATAAGACTCAAATGCTTTTTTTCATGACTTTTTATAAGAGATTTATAAGAATTGTTTTGAATACGATTTCTTTTATTAATTTTTATACGTTTTTTCGACGATTTAGTATTTGCCATTTTTTGTTATCCTTAATAAAAATAAAATAATATGTTAATGTATAACATTATTATATACTAATATGTTATTTTTAAGCAAGTTGTTTACAAAGTTGAATGTTTTGTTTGGTTATTAGGATTGTTAGAAATACTAAATTAAAGGAGAGAGTCGGATTCGAACCCACGGAACGCGTAAACGTTCATCTGATTTCAAATCAGACGCAATCGACCATCTCTGCCATCTCTCCTCGTGATTAGGTTAATATATTAATTAATAAATAGATCATATAATTCTGCTCGATTTCAAATATAAGTTTTTAATTATCTCTACTTGTAAGTTTATAAGATAAGGTAATAATTCGTCAAGTTAAACGAAACTAAATATTTAATTTCTCTTCGTTTAACTTGACGATTATGATTATCTAAAAGTCTGAATGACCAGATTTCTTATTTCCATTTTATAGAAGCTGGATTAGGGTTTTTACCAATAGAGAAATCTCTTTTCCCTACTGGAGTTCTACCTTCATTTGATGTTTCAGGGAAAACACCATCCTTTGGATGTAAGAATTGTATTTCTCCACCTGGGAAAATTCTATAAATTTTGTAATCCTTTATCTTTAATTTTCGTAATTGAGTACCTAGGGCAAGGCATTGTTCTTTACGAGCAAGATATAACAGGTTTTGACCTAAGAGCATTAATGCTGTACCAGCTGTTGGCATTTCAAATAATTGTTCTGTAGTAGAATTCCAGGTAATAACATATTTTTCTTCAAACTCTGCTGAACGCAACCACCCACCTGTACTACCACCGAAAACAGGCATATATTTACTAGGATAAAGTGACATAATTATATGAATCTAAAATTAAATCTGAAAATTTAATAAGTTTATATAAATTCTAGCGGAGGCCGGATTTGAACCTGCGACTTTCGGGTTATGAGCCCAACGAGCTACCAAACTGCTCCACTCCGCAAAAAGCACAATTAAAATTAACTCCAACATTTAGCAGCTAATTAACTATTAGTATTCGGGACGGCAGGATTTGAACCTGCGGCACCCTGCTCCCAAAGCAGATACGCTACCAAACTGCGCTACGTCCCGTAATTGATTGATATACCATTACAGCATATCAATACTAGGTTATTTATGTCAAGAAAATTAAGCTGCAGCTTCTTTGGCAGCGTACATAATTTCTAATGTTATAGTCTCCATTTTTTGTTCTTGAGCAAACTTTTCGGTGTTTCGTTTAATCTTACCTCTAATAAACCCTGGAATTTTTGTTAATTCCGCCTGTGACTCCAAATTCCATTTTATTTCGGAATCTTCTGAAGTTACAGACAATCCTGCACTTAAAACTTCTTTTGTATCATGACCACCAAAAATTTCTAATAAATGATCTTCCATACCTAATGTGAAGGAATTATATATCAGGTCTGCAATTTGGTTCGCACCTTCGTAACCAAGGAATGGTCTATAACTTAACGGGAAATTTTGGATATGAACAGGTGCTGATATAACACCACATGGAATATTTAGACGTTTAGCAACATGTCTTTCCATTTGAGTACCAAAAATTACTGCCGGTTCAACTTTAGCTATTAAATCACCAATTAAATTGTGATCATCTGTAATAACAATTTCATCACATAAATCACCGACTTCCTTTTCAAACCAAGATTTATCATACTTGCAGTAAGTTCCAGCCCAAACAACATTTATACCCATTTCCTTTGTTAAAATTTTTGTCATGGCTGCCGCATGTGTAGAATCACCAAATACTATTGCTTTTTTACCTGTTAAATTTTGGCAATCTATAGATCTAGAAAACCAAGCTGATTGAGAAACAAAACGCGTTTGTATATCAATATATTTTTCAAAATTAACATCAGCGTTATTGTCATTTAGGATATATTGTATTTTTCTAATACAATTAGCGGTTTCAACTACTCCCATAGGTGTAGTATCAATAAAAGGCATATCAAATTCATCTTTTAAATATTCTGCTGTCAGTAAACCAATCTCTCTATAAGGGACTATATTAAACCAAGCTTTAGGTAAGTTTTTTAATTCTTGTACTGAAGCACCTTCTGGTATAATACTATTGATTTTTATATTTAAATCTGACATCAGGCGTTTCAGCTCAGCAATATCATGTTGGTTATGAAACGCTAAATTGAAAGAGCCAATAATATTCACTGAAGGTTCTATTGTTTTAGTTGTATCTAATTGTTTAGTTTTTTGTGCTTTTTTTATATAAAATTGTACAATTTGCTCCAAAGTACGATCTGCAGCTTGCATCTCATTTACTCGGTAATGATTAACATCTGCTAGTAAAACATCAGCTTGTGTCTCAATTGAAGCACGGTTAACAAAATTTTGTAAATCTTCTTGTAAAATACTTGAAGTACATGTAGGAGTTAACACAACTAAATCTGGTTTTTCTTCCTTATCTTTTCTACTAATGTTATTAACAACTTTTTCTTGTGATCCTCTTGCTAAAACATGTCTATCAACAACACTTGCTGTTACAGCGGTAAAATCACGTTTTCTTTCTAGCATTGATCGCATAACATTAAAATAGTCATCACCTAAAGGGGCATGCATAATAGCGTGGACATTTTTAAAAGAACTTGCAATTCTAAGAGTACCAATATGAGCAGGGCCTGCGTACATCCAATAAGCTAATTTCATAAGATATTATATTAGTTTAAATAATTATTTTAGAGTGTTCAATAGAAACACCCTCTAGGGAAAAGAGGATTATAATACATTTTTTCAAATAAAGAACACGGTTATTAAAATACACTTAACACAGAGTAAAACAACCGGGTCTTTTATATATACTAAAATATATTTTTAAAAAGTTGTTCGTGCATGCAAACTATAATATCATAGACTGTTAGGGTCGATGCCCGAGTGGTTAAAGGGGGCGGATTGTAAATCCGCTGGTTTTCCTACGTTGGTTCAAATCCAACTCGGCCTATTAAATTTTTTGATTTAATCAAAAATTATTGATCTCACAACCTAAAAAATAATCGTATAAAATTATTTTTTAGGTTTTTTTGGCGCTTGATCTTTTCTAGTCCTATCCCACCAAATAAAATCAGGACCATCTCGACCTAAATGTACTTCAATTGCTTCCCGCATAAAGGTATTACCTTCATACTTGCCAAAAAGAGCTCTTAAAAAACAAGGTATAAATATAACAACCCAAGCAAGAAAAGCTAATAATGCTGCCTCTGACTTATCTGCAGGATTTTTAACAAATACATTTGTAAAGTTAATAAATAGTTCATGGAAAATACCTTGGAAAGAGATAATTATTATACCATACATAATATTGAACCTAACAAACCTATCCTCAGGAATTTTATAACGTACTAAAATGCCATAACCAAACAACAGATAAAGAAAAGATAAGAATGGTACCTTTTGTATAAGATTAACTGATTCTGCTATATAATTTGGTAAAAAAATTCTTACAAGAAAAGGGTGGGTTTCAGCAATTAAAGGCATATGTGTATTAACTACATCTAAATAAGGTATATAATAGGCTAACACTGAAAGAACCCTTTGACAAACTAAGCCATTAAAGGCTAAAAACCATTTTCTAGGCTTATTAAAATTAAATTTTTGTTCTAGTACAAAACCTAGTACCAAAAATAAAATAAAAATAAAGATTTCAACCCAATAGACACCGAAAAACAATTCTAGTACATTTCCTCTAAGATGATCAAACATCTTTTAGACCTCACTATTTTAATATGCTATATAACTTAAAAATTTAAAAACTAAAAAATCGATAAAACACAGAATTATATTTTACCTTGCATTTAATAATACAGGTATTTTGTATAAATGTCCAGTTGCAATTGATTAGTTAAAAAAAAGATTGCTTAAATTTTAAAAATTCGAGATTAAATTTAACTTTTGCACGATTTGTTTTTCCACCAGCGATAACTTTTGTGGGGAAATATAATAACCAAAATTCTGAGAAAGATATATAACTAATTAGGCTACTTATCATTAAAAATAAAAAACCAAAATAAATTAATTTAATCCCTGGATCAGATTTAATCTGCATACCTGTCGAAGAAATTATATCAGTAAAATTAAAACTGATTAGACCAGTATTATAAATAGTATCGCCTATATTAATAGTCTTTACAAATTTTCCATCGTTATCATACAAACTAATTTGACCTCGGTGATCTTTAATAAGTACAATAAAACTTTTTGTGTCTTGTTTCGTATTAGGCAACGAACTAATCCAAATTTTTTGATTGGAACTATTCATTTTTGATATGGGTAGTTGAAGGCTTATACTAGAAGTATCCTTCTTAATATACTTTAATCTTAAGCCTAATATTCCCCAATCAGTTTGGTATATAATTAAGTCACTTAATAATAATGGATTATTTACCGAAATAGTTTTTCGTTGAGTTTCCCCACCACGACCATTTAAGACTGAAACATCCGTATAAAATTGTTTAATTGAACCATTAGAAGTATATGTTGACCAAAAGTCATTAATCCGGAAAGTTTTTTGAGGTATTGAAGAAAAAAAACCATTTTTTATAACATTTTGGATATGAAATACTTCAGTTTTAGGTATTAATTCTTGAGAGTTAAATCCTTTTAACGCGCCTAATGTGCTTCCTAATAATACACAGATAATACTTAAATGTACAATAATAGGTCCAACTCTACTTATCAATCCTTTATAAGCATAAAAACTATTAGATTGCTGGAAAAGTGAATATTCCTTTTTTAATAATGTATAACTCAAATGGCTTGGAAAGACTTTAATTGACTTTATTTTAAAGGTTAATTTATTATATTGATTTACTTGTTTATAAAAATAGTATCTTCTAGAAAATTTTAAAGTTGGCAACTGTTGAAGAACTGTACAGCAAGCTAAAGACAGTCCCAAAAGGCTAAGTAATAATAGAAACCACCATGTACTATAAATATTATCAAAACCTAAAAAAAGAAGGATTCTCCAAAATGGTATACTGAAAATCAATGTTGGATAATTGTTTTGATAAAATGGGATTTCTTTACTTTGTTCGATAATAGAACCAATACTAGTCACTATTGCAATGGCTAACAATATTATTATAGCTAATTTTAAATTAGCCAAATATTTAAAAACACGTTTAATCATATCAATAATTAATAATAGAATTTTAGATTAAAAAATTTTAAGCAACACGAATTTTTCCTGATGCAGCCCAATTCTGTATTAACTCTGTGCGTAAAGGGTCAATATCCAGAATTGGAATAGTTTCTTTGATAGCTATTAAAATATCATTAGTTGTAAATTCTCGTTGTTCACTAAATGCGACATACATAGCATCAATAATGGTTTGTTCAATTTCTGCCCCGGAAAATTTACGAGCACGCTTACTTAATTTTTTACTATCATAAGTTTGCCAAGTTTCCGGTCGAAAACGTCTTAAATGAACTTCATAAATCAGTTTTCTTTCATCAACTGTTGGTATACCAAGAAAAAAGATTTCATCAAACCGCCCTTTTCTTAATATTTCTACAGGTAAGGAATAAATATCATTAGCTGTAGCAATAACAAAAACGGGAAGAGTTTTTTCTCCTAGCCAAGTTACAAATGTAGCTAAAACACGGGTTGTTGTTCCACTATCAAAATTTTGTTCGGAATCACTAAAAGCCTTATCAATTTCATCTACCCACAATACACAAGGAGCCAAAGATTCAGCAATAGCAATCATTTCACGAACTCTAGATTCTGATTCTCCAACAACCCCAGCAAATAATCTCCCTACATCTAAACGTAAAAGTGGTAATTTCCACTCATAAGCAACAGACTTGGCGATCAAACTTTTTCCACTTCCTTGCATCCCAATGATTAACACCCCCTTTGGTGTTACTAAACCATAATTTAATGCTTGTTCAGAAAATATTTCAGTTCTTGCGTTTAACCATTTTTTTAAATTATAAGCTCCGCCAACATCTTTTAGTTTACTCTTAACTGACCAAAACTCTAGAAGCTCTGTTTGACTAATTACTTGACGCTTTTCTCTTAAAATTATCGGGATTGCGTTTTGATCTATTTGTTTATAAATAACAATTGCTTTTCCCAAAACTCTTCTAATTTTCTCTAAAGATAAACCCTGACAAGCTTGAATAACTTTTTCTAATATCCGTTGAGATAAATTCCCTTCAACAGTCAAATTTTTATTCAAGCGAGTTAATTCTGTTTTAATTTCTTTAGGTGTTGGTAAATTAAATTTTATAGTCGTGATATGATCTTTAAGATCATTTGGTATTTGAACTTCAGAATCAACAATAATAATAGTCTTGGGTTGTATTTTTAGTAGTTGTAAAATATTGCGTAATTTTCTAGAAATTGTTAAATCCTTTAAAAACCTCTTAAAATCTTTCAAAATAAAAATACTTGGGGTTCTTGAATTTATTTTTTCAATAAATTCTATAGCTTCCAATGGATTTCTTTTACCAAATTCTTTTTTTATAGGGTTTAGTTTATAACCTTCAATAAAATCCCAAACATATAGGTTACTATAACTTTTATTAATAATAGCATTCCGAATAGTATATTCTAATCGATCTTCCTCAATGGTTATAACATAAATTATAGGGTAACGGGCTTTTAATAAAATTAAAAGTTCTTCTTGAAAAGTCATAATAAAATATTTTTAATTTCTATAAATATATTGTCTAAATACTTAAATTCTTTCTTTTTTTTCGTCGGCGATTGTTTATTACTTTACAACCTTGCTTACTTTTCATTCGGGCACGAAAACCAGAAACAGCAACAACTTTTCTATTCGTTCCACCTAATGTTCTTTTTGTCATAATATTTTATTATATATTTTATTATAAATACTAAATGATGAAAGTATAATAACATAAATTAAAGAATTTGTACATGTATTTTTTCTGTAATTCCTTATCTTAATTTATATCTGTTAATATAATATTGGAAATAAAAATCTCAAATATAATTGAATCCCTACAGTCTTTAAGAGTAAGATTTAAAAGGCTTGTAGCCCTCTCATCATATTGAAGAAAAGGATCTTTTTGGGCGTACGCTTCCCAACTAATAGCATCAAGCAAAAAATTCATATTTTCTAAATGCTTAAACCAAAAAAAATCAATATATTTAAAAAATATAAGTTGGTTGTATCTATCTAATACACGTGAATCTGTTGAACAAGAATAACGAAATTCTTTACAAGCGTAACTTGCCCATAATTGCTCATAAAGAAATTTTTTTAATTTAGACAACTTATCCAAATTATTGTATATCATACCATTTGAAATAGATAAACGATTTAATAACCTAAGAATTTTTTTCGACAAAATAATATCTTTTCTTTCACGGGTCTGTGAATCCAGGTAATCTATAAAATCATCAAGAAACCCTTCACTAAATTCCATGACTAAATCACGCATAATAGTAGTAGAAAGAACTTTTTCACGCAAATAATAAATAACTTTTCTTTGTTTATCCAAAACTTGATCATATTTATTTAAGGTTTTGCGCTGATCATAATAAAACCCTTCAACTTTTTGTTGTGCAGAATTTAAAGAATCTGAGAGAAATTTAGAGTCTAAAATCTCACTTTCAATTTTTAATTTTTGCATTGTTTCTTTTATTTTATCACCACCAAAAACCCTAATTAATGGATCATTTAAACTTAAAAAAAATCTAGAGCTCCCAGGATTCCCTTGCCTTCCTGCACGACCTCTTAATTGATTATCAATTCTTCTTGATTCATGACGTTCAGTCCCTATCACATAAAGTCCGCCCAAAGATTTTACAATTTCAGATTCTTCTTTTTGTTTTTCCTTATATTTGCTTAGTAATTGACTATGGAGATTAAAAATAAAATTTTCCAAAAGATTTAATTGCTTATTTGAAACTTCTAAAGATGCTAATAGTGTATCTAGGTTTGTTTGTAAATAAGCAACCAATTTAGGACTTTTCTTTAAAGCTCTTTTTAATTTTCTTAAATCGATACCAGGAACAAAAAATTTTTTTTTACCCAGTAATCTTTTTAATATAAAACGAGTAGATTCTAGTGCTTTAAATTCAGGGTTACCCCCTAGTAAAATATCAGTTCCTCGACCTGCCATATTTGTTGCAATAGTAATAGAATTTAAACAACCAGCTTGCGCTACAATTTTTGATTCTCTACTTACATTTTCTGGTTTTGCATTCAATAATTGATGAGGAACCCTATAAGTGTTTAATAGTTGAGAAAGTATTTCTGAGTTTTGGATAGTTGTTGTACCAACTAGAACAGGTCGGCCTGTAGAATACATCTTTAAACATTCTTGAGCAATAGCTCGCCATTTACTTATTTCATCAATAAAAATAAAATCTGAATCATCTTTACGCTGCATATTTTCATATGTGGGTAAGATAGAAACAGGTAAATCATAAATATTTTCGAATTCTAGTTCCTCAGTTTTAGCCGTTCCTGTCATACCGGATATTTTTGGATATAATCGGAAAAAATTTTGATACGTTATAGAGGCTAAAGTTTCACTGCCTCTTAAATTTTGAATATTTTCTTTTGCTTCAATAGATTGATGTAAGCCATCACCCCATTTTCGACCTTCCATTATTCGACCTGTGAATTCATCAATAATAACAATTTGGTTATCCTTTAAAATATAATGAATATCACGGAAAAAAAGATACCTAGCTTTTAAAGAATTTAAAATATAGGGAATCCATGGATCTTGTATACTATATAAATTATCAATTTTTAATAAAATCTTAGTGCGTTTCAAACCCTGCTCTGTTAGACTTATTTTTTTTGCTTTTTCATCAATTTCAAAATGCTTTTTATCTTCCAAATACTTAGAAGCTTCATTAGCTTTAAAATATTTTTCTACCAGTAAGTCAGAATCACGTGATATAATCAACGGGGTTCTCGCCTCGTCAATCAAAATAGAATCAACTTCATCGATAATACAAAAATTGAAAGGTCTTTGGACTAACTCTTTTTTATCGGTTACCATATTATCTTTTAGAAAATCAAAGACTAAATCGACATTCGTTACATATGTTATATCGCGGGAATAATTTATTTTCCGGTCTGGTATTGTCATATCCGATTGTATAAGACCAACTTTCAAGCCTAATAATCGGTGTATTTGACCCATCCATTCTGCATCACGTTTTGCTAAATAATCATTTATAGTTACTATATGAACACCTTTACCAGCTAAAGAATTAACTAACGCGGGTGAAGTTGAAACTAAAGTTTTCCCTTCACCAGTTTTCATTTCCGCAATTTTACCATCATTTAAGACTAATCCTCCTAACAATTGCACATCATAATGTCTTAGGTCAATTGTTCTTTTAGAGGCTTCTCTAGTTAAGGCAAAACCTTCAGCCAATGTTTTTTTATCTAAAGCATCTTCTTTGGAAGTAAAATATTTTAATTTTGAAGTTCTACTTTTTAACTCATTATCACTTAAAGATATTAATTCTTTTTCAAGATCATTAATATAATTTAAAGTTGGTCGATACGCATCCCAAATAGTATTGATTCGTGGAAATAATTTTATCATCTGTTATTAAATTTGATTAAATTGGATTAAAATAAAAGCGTTTAGGCAAAACAAAATTATATTTTAAGTGATTTTTCTAAATTAAAGATTAAAGGATCAGAATATCAGTCTAAACTATATTTCTAACTAAACCTATTAATTTGAAGGATTAACAAGTAATTCTTTAATACTTTGGATTTAATTCTGCTATAAAAAAATTTAATTAAAGCTTTTAACAATTATTGGTTTTTTATTGTTTTGAAATTATTTAGGAATTCCATCAACTTTAAAGTTAGAAGCTAGTGGACTTGTAATATCACCTGTTGGTGCAATAAAGCTTCCCATTGCTACATTATTAAGTCGTAATTTTAACCAGGTAATAAAAGTTTTGTCTACAGAAACAATTGCTGAACATTCATTAGCTATTCTAGCTTGTTTTAATTTTGTTTGTAAATCAGTTAATTGAACTGACTCTAAAAATTTTGGTGATTGTACCAGCCAAAAATCTATATTTTTTTTTACTCTTCGATAGTGTTGTACTCGCTCACGCAAAATTTCTTCAACAGGTTCAGCAACTAATAAAAACTCACTACTTGCAACAATAAAATAATAAGTTGTTAAAGGTTTAGGAATATTCACTAACTTCTCCTTCCTTACGGATCTAAAATAATTAAAAAATCGTGGAACTAATTCTTTTTTAAACTTTGGTTATTATTTTTTAATATTATTGTTTTATTAATATTAATCTGTTGAGGATTTTTCATTTATCTTTTAATTCCAAAGTAGTTTATGATACTAACCCTGATATTGTCATTTTAAAAACTAATAAATTTCAATGATAAAACATTTACTTTCATAAATTTAACTACTACGATTTATAACTATTTTTTGCTTAAATTTAAAAAATCTGACCCTTTTAAAGGAGAACTTGATTGTGCAAACTTATATGGAACCATTTTTCCCGCTAAATAAGCTTGTCTACCCGCTTGAACAGCAAGGTTCATAGCTTTAGCCATAATTATAGAATTTTTTGCTTGTGCTATTGCAGTATTAATAAGAACAGCTTCAGCACCTAATTCCATAGCAAGTGCCGCTTCACTAGGAGACCCAATTCCTGCATCTATAATTACTGGTATCTTAGAGTTCTCAATAATGATTTGAATATTGTTTATGCTTTGGATACCTTGTCCTGAACCAATAGGTGAGCCCAAAGGCATAATAGTAGAACACCCAATATCCTCAAGATGTTTTGCTAACATTGGGTCAGTATTTGTGTATGGTAGTACAATAAAACCCTTTTTAACTAAAAATTCTGCTGCTTTTAATGTCCCTATTGGGTCAGGGAAAAGATATTTAGGATCAGATATCACTTCTAATTTAATAAAATTATTTTCTTTTTGACCAACCCTTTTAGATAATTCACGACCTAAAAATGCTAATCGAATAGCTTCTTCCGCTGTTTTTGCACCAGCGGTATTTGGTAATAACCATAATTTTTTCCAGTTAATGGATGTTATTAAATTATCATTTCGGGAGATGTTTAATAAATTAAGTCTTCTTATAGCAACTGTTACTATTTCACTTTCACTTTTGGCTAAACATTCTACCATCTCTTTTAAACTTTTATACTTCCCAGTCCCAACAATAAGGCGAGAATTAAAAACTTTGCCTCCAATAGTTAATTGGTCTTGTTTTAACATAATTTAATTTCGTTTGATTATTACTATTATTATACCCTAATTTCTAGTAAAGTTAGTAATATTTTAAGTTTAGTTAATCCCTAAAATAGATACTTTGATTATTATACAAATTTTTATGTTTAGAAGCGAGTGACGCGATTCGAACGCGCGACATCAACCTTGGCAAGGTTGCGCTCTACCACTGAGCTACACTCGCAAATCAAATATTAAGAAGTTTATAGTAATTACTATAACATAATAACGAGTTTATGTTCTACAAACCGAAAAGATTTCGAATAAGACATTATAAAATAAAGTACTAACTCTATTTATAAATAGAGTTAGTACTTTATTTTATAATGTCTTATTCGAAATCTTTTCGGTTTGGATTTCTTGATGGATCGTTAGATAAAAACCCAAATATAAAAAGTGAACTAAAACCCGTAACAATGGCATAAACTAATAGTTTTAAAAAATATAAACTAAGCATAAGAATCCTCCGATAAAATTATTTATTAATAATTATATATCAATTAGTAACTATTAAGCAATTAAATTTGTATTTACTATATAATTACTAATCATCAGTGAAATCAGTATCAATAACTGTTTCATCAGAATTTGCTTGTGGTTCATCCTTCGCTTCTGGATTAGCTGAACTAGCAATCTCTTCCCCAACAGTTTGAGAGATTTTTTGTAGCTCCTCTAGTTTATTCTTCAGATCTTCATTATCAAAATCATCATTTTGTAATATATCACGGATTTCTTTAATCCCTTCTTGAAGAAGTTCTTTTTTCTCTAAAGATATTTTATCCTCGTATTCTTTTAATTGTTTTTCATTTTGATAACAAACTAGATCAGCTTGGTTCTTTAAGTCGATTTTTTCTTTTTTCTCTTTATCTATTTTAGATGATTCTTCCGCATTTTTTATCATTTTTTCAACTTCATCTTTATCTAAAGTTGATGCATTCTGAATGTTAATACGCTGTGTTTTACCAGTCCCTTTATCCTTAGCCGTAACGGACAAGATACCGCTTGCGTTAATATCAAAAGTAACTTCAATTTGTGGAACCCCTCTAGAAGCTAATGGAATTCCTTCTAGCCTGAAATTACCCAAGCTTTTATTATCTTTCGCCAGTTTACGTTCGCCTTGTAAAACCTCAATATCAACACTTTCTTGATTATCTGTAGCGGTTGAAAAAGTTTCCGATTTTTTTACTGGAATTGTAGTATTTCGAGGTATCATTACTGTCATTAATGACCCTAATGTTTCAACCCCTAAAGATAAAGGAGTTACATCTAATAATAGAATATTTTTAACCTCACCAGCTAGGACCCCACCTTGTACAGCTGCACCAATTGCAACAACTTCATCTGGGTTTACCGTCTGGTTTGCCTCTTTTTCTACTATCTTGTACACTAAGTTTTGAACAGCTGGTATACGTGTTGAACCACCTACCAATACTAACTCATTAATTGTATTTCGGTCTACACGAGCATCTTTTATTGCTGCCTCTACAGGTAAGCGACAGCGATTTATTAGATCTTCACAAAGCTCTTCAAATTTGACACGTGTTAGTATTTCTTCTATATGTTTAGGCCCATCTTGGTTTGCTGTAATAAAAGGAAGATTTATAGTTGTTTCGGATAGATTTGATAATTCAATTTTAGCTTTTTCGGCTGCCTCTGTTAATCTTTGTAACGCCTGAGGGTCAGAAGCTAAATTAATACCTTCTGTCTTTTGGAATTTAGCAAGAATAAAATCAACAATTTTTCTATCAAAATCATCTCCACCAAGCTTAGTATCACCTGATGTTGATAAAACTTCAAAAACGCCATCTCCAACTTCTAATAAAGAAACATCAAATGTACCACCACCTAAGTCAAAAATAATAACTAACTCATTATTCTTTTTTTCAAGACCATAAGCTAATGAAGCTGCTGTTGGTTCATTGATAATTCTTTTAACTTCTAAACCTGCAATTCTTCCCGCATCTCTTGTTGCTTGGCGTTGTGCGTCATTGAAATATGCTGGAACTGTAATTACCGCTTCATTAATTGTTTGTCCCATATATAAACTAACGTCATTGGAAAGTTTTCTCAAGATTTGTGATGAAATTTCCTCAGGACTAAATTGCTTATCCATATTAGAACAAACAATTTTTACATTATCTTTGTTATCACCTACAAGTTTATAAGAAACTTCTTTTGACTCTTTACTTAGTTCACTAAATTTAGAACCCATAAAACGTTTGATCGATGAAAAAGTATTTTCAGGGTTAATAACAGCTTGTCGTTTAGCAATTTGGCCAACTAATAAATCCTTGTTTTTAGTGTAAGCGACAATTGATGGTGTTGTTCTTAATCCTTCGGTATTGTTAACTACTGTGGGTTGCCCACCTTCCATTACTGCTGCAACGGAGTTGGTCGTCCCAAGGTCAACTCCAAATATTTTACTTATATTAACCATATAATTATTTCTCCGTAAATTTCTCTATTAAATAATAACATAATTTTAACCTAAAGTTACTAATTATGTCAAGTGATAAAAAACTATTACTATAATTTCAAAGCCTCTTTAATAAAATTCCAGTCTATATTGTTATATTGTTAGGAAAGAGAGGGATTCGAACCCTCGGTACAAAGAATATTTGTACAATAGATTAGCAATCTAACGCTTTAAGCCACTCAGCCATCTCACCTTAAATATGACTCTGGCTGGATTTGAACCTGCGACCAAGGGCTTATGAGTCCCCTACTCTAACCACTGAGCTACAGAGCCTTACATTCTAATTATAGACTGTCTAACTTAACTTATCGAAAATTTTATTCCCCCGACAAGTTCAAAAAGAATATAAAATTTTTCTATATTTGTGCTTATTGACAAAAAGTATATAGTTATGGCATATTATGTCCATAGTCTCTTTATACATTTATTCATAGTGGGGTTGTATCTCAATTTGGTTAGAGTATCACCCTGTCACGGTGAAAGTTGCGGGTTCGAGTCCCGTCAATCCCGAAATTATATTTAAGCCTGGTTTGTTTTATTACCAACAACAATACACTCAGTTGTTAAAATCATACTAGCAATAGAGATAGCATTTTGTAATGCTGAACGTGTTACTTTTGCTGGATCGACAATACCATAATCAAACATATCCCCAAACTCATTTGTTTCAGCATTATAACCAAATTCAAAATACTGTTCTTCGACTAAGTCTGTTATAACACTACCATTTTTCCCAGTATTTTCTGCAATTCTTTTAAGCGGCTCTTTAATAGAATCTGCTAAAATGTAAGCCCCAATAAGTTGGTCATCTTTTAAATTTTGTTTTGCCCATAATTTTAATGGCGTTGATAGATGTGTTAACGTTGCGCCACCACCAGGAATAACACCTTCTTCAACTGCTGCACGTGTTGCGTTTATTGCATCTTCTAATCGCAATTTTTTATCTTTCATTTCTGTTTCTGTCACAGCACCAACCTTAATAACGGCAATTCCACCGGAAAGCTTAGCAATTCTATCCTTCAGTTTTTCAATTTCATATGATGAGTCGTTCATCGCAATTTGTTTTTTTAATTGCTCACAACGATTTTTGATATTATCCAAATTACCTTCAGTAATAATAGTAGTTGAATCTTTTGTAACAGTTATTCGTGAAGCTTTACCTAATAACTCTAATTCAACACTATCTAAACGTAACCCTAATTCTTCTGTAATTAAAGTTCCACCAGTTAATATTGCAATATCTTCTAATAGAGATTTACGAAGGTCCCCAAATCCAGGCGCACGAATAGCAACAACATTAACAATCCCTCTTAATTTATTAAGAACTAGAGTGGATAATGCCTCTTTCTCGATATCTTCAGCTATTATTAGTAAAGGTCTTTTAGTAAATGCAACTTTTTCTAAAATAGGGATTAAATCTTGTTGCACAAGAGTAAGCTTTTTATTAGTAATTAAAATAAAAGGGTTATCATATTCAACTTCAGCTTTTTCAGCATTTGTAATAAAATAGGGTGAAATAAAACCTTTGTCCAATCTCATACCTTCCGTTATTGCTAACTCAATAAACGTATTATTACTTTCTTCCAAAGAAATAACTCCATCACGGCCAACAGTTTTTAAAGCTTTCGCAATCATAGACCCAATCTCTTTATCGTTACCCGAAGAGATTGTTGCTACTTGCTCTATCGCCATATTATTTTCAATAGGGCGGGCGTAATCTAATATTTGATTAGTTAAATATTTTGTAGCTTTTTCGAGACCAAATTTTAAAGAAATTGGGTTTGAACCCGCAGCTACATTTTTCATTCCTTTTTTAACAATTGCATACGCTAAAACAGTTGCTGTAGTTGTACCATCACCAGCTACATCATTTGTTTTTGAAGCTGCTTGTCTTATTAAAGATACACCGGTATTAAAAATATTATCTTTTAATTCAATCTCCTTAGCAATACTTACTCCATCATTAATTATTTGTGGTGAACCATATTTTTTATCTAAAACTACATTTCTACCTTTTGGTCCTAGAGTAACTGAAACTGCTTCAACTAAGACTTTCATTCCTTTTTCAAGCGCTTGCCTAGCATTTTCTTGATATAATATTTTTTTACTCACTGTTTTGTTGTATTATTAAATAAAAAGGTTTTAGAAGTAATAAAGGGGTTTTTATTAGGTTTTATTTTTTACATAGTTTGAACACAATAAGAATAATATTATTCTTATTGTATTTTATTTAAGATTAAATGATTACGGCCACTTTTTATCAGCTTGAGAAAGAACAAAATTAGCCACATCTTCAATATCAGGTTCAGATAAGCGACCACCAAAAGCTGGCATGGCATTTTTACCATTTGTTACCTGATAAGTAATAGCACTAACGCTATTCATTTGGTTTGTAGCTAAAGCGTCTTTCTGTAAAGTTTTTTCAGGCATAATAACATTGTTACCACCAGCATGGCATGCTGAACAGTTAGCCATAAAAATGTTTTCCCCATTATTAAGGTCTACCGGTGGTCTATTACCTTCTCCCGCTTGAGCTGGATTTTGAAAACTAATTAAAGCTAAGCATGCAATAAAGAAACCAAAAAAAAAATTTTTCATTGATAATTCTCGTATAGAGTCTTTTTTAATTTAACAAAATAAAAATCTATTATTTTTTTAATATAGAAAGCGAGATTAAAAATCTTTACTACTTTATTTTTTAATTAATAATAAATTTTACCGCCACCCCATTTCTCAGAAACAATCTTAGGTTGTAGTAATATATGACCTGCAATATCTACTAGATCATTTTCATCTAATGATTGCATTCTTGTGAAAATATTAGCACTTTTAATACTTGGGTGAATCTCTGCAATCGATTCTAAACCATCATAAGTTGTTGGATTTTTCATATAATCAACTAATGCATTAATATTATTACGTGATGGTGTTGCTAAACTTAGAGCTTCAGTGTCAAGACCTAAATTTGGGTTTGTTTTTGTTATTCCACCTACATGACATTGACCGCAACTAGAATTAAATAATCGTTTCCCTCTTTTAACTTGCTCTGGAGTTAATACTGTTGTTTTACCATCACTACTTACAGGTATTGTTCTTGTTGCTTCATCCAGTTCTATAGCCAAAACTGATGACCCAACTGAAGTTGCTAAACAAGCAATAGTTAAACTTATAAAAAATTTTTTGAACATATTAAATTAAATCTATAAAATATTTTAATTACTGAAACAAAAAAACAAGAATTAACAAGAAAATTTACTTAGATTTATTAGAATAAATTTTTGGTAATTTCAATTGTTCTTTGATCTTTTTGGCAATTAAGCCTCTAAGTCGAATATTTTCCCAACCAGCTGCAAGAACAATACTGACTAAAAGAACTTGACTGAATAATAGTATTGGGTCAAGTCGCCACCCATGGATAATTAAAATAGAGCCGTAAATCAACCCTAATGTTGTAAAAAAAATATCTTCATCACGTGATAGTTCTGGTCTTATAATCCTTAAAAAATATAAAATTAGTACACCAAGAATTATTATAAGGCCTAGAAGAAAGTTTGCTCCAAAAACTATGTTTATCATGAATTATTAAACTTTTGAAAAATTATTTATTATTGAAGTAGAAATTATAAAATCTTCTATCCATTTTTTTCTTATAGAAATGTAAAAAACAAAAATTAAAAAACTAACTTTTAAAATTTTTGTTTTTAATAACTATTTTTTTGGTGGTACACGAGTTAAAGCATCTTTTTTACTGACAAATAATAATGCAAGACTGATAGGTAAAACTACAATAAGCCCACCAGCGATTAAGCTAGATAAAAAATTTGTTAAAGATGGTGTCATAATTTTATATTTTCTTTCTTTTCTCTAATAAAATATATTTTCTTGAACTATGCAAAACATCTAATTCTAGAAATAGAAACTAACAGTAAAATTTTAAAGTACTAGAGATTACTTTGCCGATAATTTAATTTAAGCTTATTAAATTATATAGTATAATCTATTTATATAAATAATAAGATTAGATCCTAGATAGTACTTTTGGTATATATAATAGGGTAATGTTGGTCCTTTTATTAAAGTAACGAAGTCTATTTAGAATCTTCTCTAAGTTTTTCTTTAGAATACAATATAATTTTTTCTATATTCTCATTATGTTAATGAAGTAAAGAAATATTTTTATAATATCCTATATATTTCTAATTTCAATAAACTAATAAAAATAAAAATAAGCTTAGTATCGTTTTATCTATGATAAATTATCATTAACTCCTCTCTAGTATAATTATATTAAAGAGTAGCCGAAACTGAAATACATGTTTGTTTCTTTTTCTTTTTGAAAGAAACCAACCCCTCTGTAAGTGCATATAAAGTATAATCTTTCCCAATCCCTACATTATTACCTGGCTTAAAACTTAACCCTCGTTGTCTTATTAAAATATTTCCAGCTTGTACTGGGTGCCCTTGGAAACATTTTACCCCAAGACGTTTAGATTTAGAATCTCGTCCATTTTTTGTACTTCCCGCACCTTTTTTATGAGCCATTTTTCCTTATTTACTAATTTATGAAAAATAATTTGTTTCTTTGTTCGAATCAGATCGGTCGTTATAATTTTTAATCTGGTTAAAAAGTAAGCTTATAAATGAAGAACAAATTAAATAATAGTAATATTAATAGTATACTAGATAATAACTAGTGTATACCTATAATATATAATTGGTCATAGAATTTTGTAAACTCCATTTTTAAGGATTACCATACCTTTACTCAGTAAATAAATTTTCTTTTTAATCAATAGAAAAACTATAAATAACTAATTTTTATTTTTCCTAGATTATAAGTTAAAATAAAAATACGTTTTTAAGATATACTATGATATGATAAGTTTTTAATAAGTTAAGTTTTATAAAAACTTGAAAGTTTAAAAATTTATTTTAATTATCCTTTAGTAAAATATTATAAATAAAAAATTAATGAAAAATCTAAAACAAGCAACATTCTTAAATGATAAAGAACTTATTGATTCCGTTGAAAGTGTTCATATTAAAAAAAATCTATCAAAAATATTTGTAGGAGATACAGTAAAGATTGGTGTATTTATTAAGGAAGGTAATAAAGAGAGAATACAATACTATCAAGGGATTATTTTAGGAAAAAATAATAGTGGAATTAATTTAACAATATCAGTTAGAAAAGTATTCCAAGGTATCGGTGTAGAAAGAAATTTTTTAATACATTCTCCAAAATTTGAATCTATTGAAGTAATTAAATCTTCTCGAGTAAGAAGATCAAAATTATATTATTTACGTAGTATCGTAGGTAAAGGAAGTCGTCTAAAACAAAGGTTTAGAACTAAGTAATTTGCATCTGGCTGGGTTCGAACCAGCGGTGTTCTAATAAGAAGACGGATTATGAGTCCGTTGCCTTCAACCACTCGGCCACAAATGCGATAATTCGTTCTATAAATTTCATCTTATAACTTATAGAAGTGAGGAGCTGGTGGGACTCGAACCCACGTCCATTTAAAATAATCATCAAACTAATCACTGCAATCACAGATTTAGTTATCAATTAGTTTACTTTCGTTACCTTTAAAACGCTAAATAAACAAGTTTATAACAAGAAAGTTGATGAGTTTATGCTTATTTTATATCAATAAATAAAATTAAAATACTTTATTTATAATAATAATACCAAAACTAAAGTTTTGTAAAGTTTTAGGGAAAAATAATCTTATTCCTAGTTCAATCAACAATTATATAATTGATTGAGTTTAAAATTCAAGAAATTTATGCAAAGACTTGATTTTTGTTAAAATTAATAATATTGTTTGCAATTATTGTATGTTTTAATTATTTAAATCTGCTTATTGATTAATAGAATTATAAATGTCGAAACCAATACAGCCCCTTGATTTAATTAATACCTTAATTTTATTCTACTTAAGTTCTATCCTTAATATCCTTAATATTTAATAATTTATTATCTTTTATATCTACTTATTATAGTTTTTAAAAATATCTCTGGATAGTGTATACCAGAGCTAAGACGAAATATAAAATAGTTAATATTTGTATTAATTTATCAATTGACTTTTCTGCTCTACTAGAACTTTCAAAAAGTTTAAACGGGTCTAAATTTTCTTGTAAGCTCTGTTCATTAGGACTTCTAACAAGTATAATAAGAACTAATGAAAAATTGAGTATTATTGATAATATACTAAAAATGTTCACATTACTCATAACAGTGTATTTTTATTATAACAAATAATTTAATAAAGTTAATAATTTAATTATTATTGATTATTTTAATTTACTTTTTTATTCTCCCTGAACTTTTAATAATAGAAATCCAAGAGATAGGCCGATTAGCACCATACTGAAACATAAAACACCGATTGATAAAATTTCTCCACCCATAAATTATTACATCCTTATGCTTAAAATTATATCATCTTAAAACCCATTACGGCCCCAAACGACTAGCGAAAGAGAAAACGTAAATATCATCATAATTGTAGCCCAACCTAAGCTAATTATATCCATGAGTATTCCTTAATTTTTGAAAATATATAATCAATATAGACTTTATTATATACTTTAATTTAACTCTAGGTCAAAATCAATATAATTTAATATCTACTTACTTTAAAGAATGGTTTTTATAAAATGTTTATTATTATATTATTTAGTATATAATATATAGTAATATTAAATAGGAGAGGCTAGATGAACTAAAAAAAAAAGAATAAAATTAGCTTTAGTTGTAGGTGTTCCAGTTTGGGCATAAAACAAAGTCCGAACTTAAAATTCTTTATTCGTAAAGTTAATAAATACGATATTGAAATAATTTAGTGATTTTCGCTAATCGGAATGAGAAATAAATAAAGCTTTAAATTAAAACTGTAATAAAATAATTAACTATTAATTTATACTAGGGGTAAAATCTATGACTAAATCGATTAACAGTAATAAAAATAATGAAACAAATGCAGTAAAAACAAAAACTCCTGCAAGTGAGTCTTTACTAACACCTCGCTTTTATACAACTGATTTTGATGCAATGGCTAATTTAGACATTAATTCAAATAAATTAGAGCTTGAAGCTATTATAGAAGAATTTCGTATGGATTATAATCAACATCACTTTATCCGTGATCAAGAGTTTAATCAATCTTGGGCTCATTTTGATAAGCGTACAAAATCTCTTATTACGGAATTTTTAGAAAGATCATGTACAGCTGAATTTTCAGGCTTTCTATTATATAAAGAATTATCACGAAACCTTAAAACAAAAAACCCACTATTAGCTGAAGGATTTGCTTTTATGTCTAGAGATGAAGCAAGACATGCAGGGTTTTTGAATAAATCGATGAGTGACTTTAATTTAACTCTTGATTTAGGGTTTTTAACTAAAAGTCGTAAGTATACTTTTTTTTCGCCTAAATTTATTTTTTATGCTACATATTTATCAGAAAAAATTGGTTATTGGCGATATATAACTATTTATAGACATTTAGAAAAAAACCCTGAATATCGTATTTATCCAATCTTTAGGTTTTTTGAAAGTTGGTGCCAAGATGAAAATAGACATGGAGATTTTTTTGCTGCTATTTTAAAATCACAACCAGAATTATTAACTACTACTGTTGCTAAACTTTGGTGCAGATTTTTTCTATTATCAGTTTTTGCAACTATGTATTTAAATGACTTACAAAGAAGTAGTTTTTATGCTACTTTAGGTTTAGATGCTCGTAAATTTGATATTCACGTAATCAAAAAAACAAATCAAAGTGCAGGACGCTTATTTCCTGTTATTTTAAATGTAAACCACCCAAGTTTTTTCCAACATCTAGACAAATGTGCTGAGGCAAATTTGGCATTAACAGAAATTGATATGAAGGAAAAAGCACATTACGGTCATATTTTACAGAATTTTATGTTCTTTTTCCAACGTACAGGAAACTATTCGATCATCTTAATTAATCTAATACAGATGGGATTGATGAAACCTCTAAATTCGGAAAAAGATTGGAATACTATATATTAAATTAAATGGGTTTTGATTATTATTTTGCTATTTAAAGAGACAAAATTAATAAGTTACTTTAAAGAGTAGTTATTCTTTAAAGTTTTAAAGTATAGAGATAAAATTAACTGTGATTAATTATATAAGGAAAATATTATTATGAATAATAATAATGCACAGGTAGGGAAAATTGCTCCAGATTTTGAAGCAATAGCAGTTTATGACGAAGAGCGTTATAAAATTCGTTTATCAGATTACCGTAAAAAAAAATATGTTGTTCTTTTTTTTTATCCATTAAATTTTACTTTTGTTTGTCCTACTGAAATAACTTCATTTAGTGATCGTTTTAAAGAATTCAGTTCTCTAGACACTGAGGTTTTAGCTGTTTCTGTTGATAGTGAATATTCACATTTATCGTGGGTACAAACAAAACGCGAGGATGGAGGGTTAGGACCATTAAGTTATCCTCTAGTTTCTGACTTAAAAAAAGAAATTAGTAATTCTTATAACATTTTGCATGATTCGGGAGTTGCTTTGCGTGGTTTATTTATTATTGATAAAAAAGGCGTTATACAATATTCGACGACGAATAATTTATCCTTTGGTCGTAGTGTTGATGAAACCTTAAGAATTTTGCAAGCTATTCAACATATAACAGAAAATCCTGATGAGGTTTGTCCAAGTGATTGGGAACCCGGTGATGAAACGATTTATATCTAAAATTTGGCCTAATAATATAGAAAATAAGAAAATTTATTGATCGATCGAAGTTCTTAAAATAATTAGTCATTCATGATATAAAAATATATAGATATCAAAAAAAATTATGCCAAAACTTAAAACAAGAAAAGCTGCAAAAAAACGTTACAAACTTATTGCAGGGAAAAGATTTGTTAGACGTAAAGCCTTTAAGGGACATCTTTTAGAAAAAAAATCTTCTAAACAAAAAAGAAATTTAGCAAACACTATTATAGTAAGTAAATCAGATACCAAAGCAATAAGAAAAATGTTAGTTTGTTAACCTATAACGATAAGAAAATTAATGGTAAGAGTTAAGCGAGGGAATGTCGCTAGGAACCGTAGAAACAAAATCTTAAAACTTGCAAAAGGATTTTGTGGTGCTCATTCAAGTTTATTCCGTGTAGCAAATCAACAAGTAATTAAAAGCTTGATATATGCTTATCGTGGAAGAAAAGAGAAGAAAAGAATATTTCGTCAATTATGGATTACAAGAATTAATGCCGCAGTAAGCAACTATAACTTAAAATATAGTAGATTCATCCACAATTTAAAACGTTCAAAAATTCTTCTAAACCGTAAAATGTTATCACAGTTAGCTATTTTGGATCCATCAGCCTTTTCCGCTATAGTTGAAGTAACCCAGTAAATTAATTTGAACAAAAAAGGGGAAATTTTCTTTTTTGTTCAAATAATTGTAGTGAATTTATTAATTAAAATAATATTTAAAATAATTATGAAAAGAACTATCTCAGTATTAGTTGAAAAGGATGCAGGAGGGTTAGTTCGTATTATAAGCTTATTAACTAGAAGACGATTTCAGATTGAAAGTATTACAATGGCAGCATGCGAAAGAAAATGTTATGAACGAATAACAATAGTAGTAATAAACCAAAGTGATGGCTCGGATGCTGCTAGCCAGTTAACCAAGCAAATAAAAAAATTGCTTAATGTTGTAAATGTACAAGATATAACGTATTTACCATTAGTCCAGAGAGAGTTAGTTTTAATAAAATTACAAGTAAGTGTTATAGAACGAGAAGAAATCCTAAATTTAGCTCAAGTATTTAGATTTAAAATTACTGATATAACGGAATCTACCCTTATTTTAGAATTAACAGCAGACCCGGGAAAAATTGTAGCTCTTCAAAAAATATTAGAAAAATATAATATTTTGCAGCTATCGAGAACAGGAGAAATTGCTCTAACGCGTGATTCCTCAGTAAGTACTTCTTCATTAAAAGAATATCCTGAATTTGAGGCTGACACGGGTAGGAATTATTTTAAAAATATTGAAGAATTATTTTATAAGGATTATTATAAACCCTCAGAAGGTTAAATTGATACAAAGAAGAAAACTTAGCAAGTAAATAAATCATAACAAGCTGCTAATAGTAGTGATAGTGGCTAGTCTAAAACTAAATGACTAAAACATTAAGGTCTATATGTTAAGCTTAGTATAAATAAAATGGTAAAAAATAATTTTGAATACTAATTTTATATTACACGCTACTATTGAAGTTTGATCTTTAAATATTAAAAATTATAGATTGGACTTTATAATTTATTGATAAAAGACATAGAATAAATATATTTTATAATGATAAATTTTTCTAAAACACTAAATCAAATGAAAGATAAGATGAGTGTCTAGCATTTTTTGGGTTAATCAACATCCAACTACCAGGCTTTTCTTGGTAAGATAAACATTCATTAACATCCCATTCTAGAAGATATACATTTTTTTTAGAAAAAAAATTTATACACAACAGAGTAGGAGATTGAGGGAAGAAGGTTCTTTTTTTTATATAATAATTCTTTTTTTCATTATGTTTTTGTTGAACAATAAAATAAACCTCACAATTATCTATCCGACTACAATTTAAACAAATACACATAAAAATTTTTAATTTTTATTATTTCATTATATTAACTTTATTTGGGGGTGGAGGGACTTGAACCCTCACGATTTGCATCAACGGATTTTCATTTCAATATGATTTTCATCAATAATAAAAAGCGTATATACATCTTTTTTTCAAAATTGGACTCTCTCTTTACCAATTAAGGTAGTTCCCGTCGAGTCTCTGCACCTTAATTAGTAATTAACTATACTAATTCTTGGCTCAAGATTGTCTTATCATAATTATGACTTAGATTTCCTTGAATTTGAGAACTTACTTGGCTAATCACGTTAATGATTTGATGCTCAAAGTTTTAAGTCCGTTGCGTCTACCATTCCGCCACACCCCCCAGTTACATCAATACATCATATAACAACTAACGTAAAAAGATACTTTTAAAACTATCAGTTAGTTTAAAAAATTTTAATTAGGCGACACCCAGATTCGAACTGGGGATAGAGGATTTGCAATCCACGGCCTTACCACTTGGCTATATCGCCTTTATAAATCAAATAACCATATAGTAATTAAATTCAACTAGTTACATTATATTAGAAATCTATATACAACTCTTTTTAAGTAATTTAATATAAAATAATAGTTTATATTAAATAATTAATAAAAATTATCTTTTTGTTTATTAACACAGAAAGGTTAATACCTTTCTAAAGTATAGTATTTATATACCTTAGGGACTTCTAAACTATTCCCTCATTAAAGGATAAAAACTATTAAGAGCTTGTTGCTGGCTTCGGAGAATCTATATGCCTGAGAATGTGCAGGAAAGAACTCGATTAAAAAGTGAGCGTTACGAATCAGGTGTAATTCCATATGCCAAAATGGGATACTGGGATGCTGATTATAACGTTAAAGACACTGATATTCTAGCTCTATTCCGTATAACTCCACAACCAGGCGTAGATCCCGTAGAAGCTGCCGCTGCTGTTGCGGGTGAATCTTCTACTGCAACATGGACGGTAGTTTGGACAGACTTATTAACTGCTTGCGATATCTATAGAGCAAAAGCATATAGAGTAGATCCAGTACCTGGAACAAGCGATCAATTCTTTGCATACGTCGCTTATGAATGTGATTTATTTGAGGAAGGTTCTCTTGCGAACTTAACAGCCTCTATTATTGGTAACGTTTTCGGTTTTAAAGCTGTTAAAGCTTTACGTCTAGAAGACATGAGAATTCCTTTTGCTTACTTAAAAACTTTCCAAGGTCCAGCAACTGGTGTGATTGTGGAAAGAGAAAGATTAGACAAATTTGGTCGTCCTTTCTTAGGTGCTACTGTAAAACCTAAATTAGGTCTTTCAGGTAAAAACTACGGACGTGTAGTTTATGAAGGTTTATGTGGTGGTCTTGATTTCCTTAAGGATGATGAGAACATTAACTCACAACCATTCATGCGTTGGAAAGAACGTTTCTTATACTGTATGGAAGGTGTTAACCGTGCCGCTGCTGCAACAGGTGAAGTTAAAGGTTCTTACCTTAACGTTACTTCTGCAACAATGGAACAAATGTATGAACGTGCAGAGTACGCTCATGCAATTGGTACTGTTATTGTAATGGTCGATTTAGTTATCGGTTATACTGCGATTCAAAGTATGGCTATCTGGGCACGAAAAGCTGAGATGATTTTACATTTACATCGTGCAGGTAATTCTACTTATGCTCGTCAAAAAAACCATGGTATTAACTTCCGAGTTATCTGTAAATGGATGCGTATGTGTGGTGTAGACCATATCCATGCTGGTACAGTTGTTGGTAAATTAGAAGGAGATCCTTTAATGGTTAGAGGATTCTACAACACTTTATTATTAACTCAACTTAAAATTAATTTAGCTGAAGGTTTATTCTTCGACATGGATTGGGCATCTCTTAGAAAATGTGTTCCTGTAGCTTCTGGTGGAATCCATTGTGGTCAAATGCACCAACTTATTTTCTATTTAGGTGATGATGTGGTTCTACAATTTGGTGGTGGTACTATTGGTCACCCTGATGGTATTCAATCCGGTGCGACAGCAAACCGTGTTGCTCTAGAATCTATGGTTATGGCTCGTAATGAAGGTCGTGATTATGTTGGCGAAGGTCCTGAAATCTTACGTAACGCAGCGGCTACTTGTGGTCCTTTAAAAGCAGCGTTAGATTTATGGAAAGATATTACTTTCGATTACACTTCAACAGATACACCTGATTTCGTTGAACTTCCAACTGAAAACTAATAGTATACTGAAATTAAACTTATAAGAGATTAATTCTAATTAATTCTAGTTATCTTTAGATAGCTAGAAAATACATCTAATAATTTTATTTACTTTATTATTAAAGTTAGATTATTTATTTTGTTATAAAATTTAGACTTAACCTTAAATTTGTTATAATTTTATAAAAAATACTTAATACCCTATATTATTTTAAGCGAAAGTAGAGAGCAAATAAAAATTTTAGTATATAACTAAAAATAAAATTTCTATAATCTATTATCTTTAAGGAATTTGAATAGTGATGAGAGTTACACAAGGATGTTTTTCGTTTTTACCAGATTTAACTGATGAGCAAATTAAAAAACAAGTTGCTTATGCTATGTCAAAAGGATGGGCTGTTAGTGTAGAATGGACAGATGATCCACATCCACGTAATTCATATTGGGAATTATGGGGTCTTCCTTTATTTGACATTCAAGATCCTGCTGCATTAATGTATGAACTTGGTGAATGTAGAAAAGTTAACCCAGAAGGTTACATTAAAATCAATGCGTTTGATGCTAGTATCGGTACAGAAAGTTGTGTATTATCATTTCTTGTACAACGACCTGCAAACGAACCTGGTTTCTATTTAGAACGTAATGAAATTGGTGGTCGTAACATTCAATACACGATTTCAAGTTATGCTGTTCAAGCAAGACCTGCTGGAGATCGTTATTAAGAATAAGACATTATTTCTTATTTTCTAGAGACTTACTGTCGTCTTAATTAAAGGTTCTCAGTTAGTTTTGTTTTTAGAAAAGCCTTGGAAGCTCCATATTATTTGTTGTGTTAGTTAATGATTTTTTGTAGAAATACAAAGTTAAGTTAACGACTAGTTTCCTTTTTTGATATAATATTTTATGTTTAGAAATAACTTCTAAACTTAAAATATTATATCTTTGACCTCTATATTTTAATTTTTTAATTTATAGCATTTGACAAAGTTCTGTTCATATCATATATATATATATATACATACGATTACAATTTATAAGCGTTATTCTAGAAGCTATTAAAATTTTAGATAAATGGGCTCATCGTCTAATGGATAAAGACCGGAACCTTCTAAGTTTCTAATGTAGGTTCAATTCCTTCTGGGCCTGCTCAAATAAATATGTAGAAATTATTTTTTATACTAAAAGTGTGAAAAATAATTTAAGCCCCCATCGTCTAGAGGCCTAGGACATCTCCTTTTCACGGAGGGAACAGGGATTCGAATTCCCTTGGGGGTATAAAGTATAGCAGTGTTCAAAAAATATTTACAAAAATATAATCTTTAAAATACTTATATAAATCTAAAAAAAACTTATTATTATAACAAGTTCTATAATAATATAATAAAGTTTCTTTTTTTTAGGAAATTAGTTATAATATATTAGTGAAAACTCAATTCGGAATAGTATAATTATTTCATGAGACTTGAGCGTTTCCTATCTTTATGTCTCCAGAGAGGAAAAGGTAAATGAACTCCAATAAGCAAGCAGCCAAAGTTAAAGTTCTCGTTGATCGTGATGTTAACAAAACTAGTTTCGAAAAATGGGCTAAGCCAGGGCATTTTTCGCGTACATTGTCTAAAGGCCCAAAAACAACTACTTGGATTTGGAATTTACATGCGGATGCGCATGATTTTGATAGCCAAACTAATTCTTTAGAAGAAGTTTCTAGAAAAATTTTTAGTGCACATTTTGGACAACTAGCAATAATATTTTTATGGATAAGTGGAATGCATTTTCACGGTGCCTATTTCTCGAATTATTTAGCATGGTTAAATAATCCTATTGGTATTAAGCCTAGCGCACAAGTCGTGTGGCCTATTGTTGGGCAAGAAATCTTAAATGGAGATGTTGGTGGTAATTTTCAAGGTGTTCAAATAACATCAGGATTTTTCCAATTATGGCGTGCCGAAGGTATAACAAGTGAAATTGAATTATACTGGACTGCCATTGGTGGATTAATTATGTCTGGATTAATGTTATTTGGAGGCTGGTTCCATTATCACAAAGCTGCTCCAAAGTTAGAGTGGTTTCAAAATGCAGAATCAATGTTAAATCACCATTTATCTGGTTTATTAGGGTTAGGTTGTTTAGCTTGGTCTGGACACCAAATTCATATAGCATTACCTATTAATAAATTGTTAGATGCTGGTGTTGCTTCACAAGAAATTCCTTTACCTTATGAATTTATTATTAATAGGGAATTAATCGGTCAGCTTTACCCAAGTTTCAAAAAAGGTTTAGTTCCTTTCTTTTCATTAAATTGGGGTGAATATTCTGATTTTTTAACGTTTAAAGGTGGATTAAACCCTGTTACAGGTGGGCTTTGGTTAAGTGATACTGCTCATCATCATTTAGCTTTAGCGGTATTATTTATCGTTGCAGGTCATATGTACCGTACAAATTGGGGAATTGGACATAGCATGAAAGAAATTTTAGAAGCTCATAAAGGGCCTTTTACTGGTGCTGGCCATACAGGTCTTTATGAAATTTTAACAACTTCATGGCATGCGCAACTAGCAATTAATCTTGCGATGATGGGATCGTTAAGTATTATAGTTGCTCATCATATGTATGCAATGCCTCCATATCCTTATATTGCTACTGATTATGCTACACAACTTTCTTTATTTACTCATCATATGTGGATTGGGGGATTCTGTATTGTAGGTGGTGCAGCACATGGAGCTATTTTTATGGTTCGTGATTATAACCCAGCAAAAAACTATAATAATTTATTAGATAGAGTTGTTCGTCATAGAGATTCTATTATTTCTCATTTAAATTGGGTTTGTATATTCTTAGGCTTCCATAGTTTTGGGTTATACATACATAATGATACAATGAGAGCATTAGGACGTGCTCCAGATATGTTTTCAGATACAGGGATTCCTTTAAAACCTATTTTTGCACAAGCAATTCAAAATTTACATTTATTAGCACCAAGTAGTACTGCACCAAATGCTTTAACAACAGCAAGCTACGTTTTTGGTGGTGATATTGTTTCTATTGGATCAAAAATTGCTATAATGCCAATAAAATTAAGTACAGCTGATTTTATGGTTCACCATATTCATGCTTTCACAATTCATGTGACTGTTTTAATTTTATTAAAAGGTGTTTTATATGCTCGTAGTTCAAAACTAATACCTGATAAAGCTAATTTAGGTTTCCGTTTCCCTTGTGATGGACCAGGAAGAGGTGGTACTTGTCAAGTTTCAGCTTGGGACCACATATTTTTAGGTTTATTCTGGATGTACAACTCAATTTCAGTAGTTATATTCCATTTCAGTTGGAAAATGCAATCCGACGTTTGGGGATCAGTAACACCAACAGGAACAGTTTCTCACATCACTGGTGGTAACTTTGCCCAAAGTGCAATTACTATTAACGGGTGGTTAAGAGATTTCTTATGGGCACAAGCATCACAAGTAATTCAGTCATATGGATCTTCTTTATCTGCTTATGGTTTAATATTCCTTGGGGCGCATTTCATTTGGGCGTTTAGTTTAATGTTCTTATTTAGTGGTCGTGGCTACTGGCAAGAGCTTATTGAATCAATTGTTTGGGCTCATAATAAAATTAAAGTTGCACCAGCAATTCAACCTAGAGCATTAAGTATTACTCAAGGTCGAGCTGTAGGGTTAGCTCATTATCTATTAGGTGGTATTGGAACAACATGGTCATTCTTCTTAGCAAGAATTATTTCTGTAGGATAAAATTAACGAGGTAAAATATTTATGGTAACTAAATTTCCAAAATTTAGCCAAGCTTTAGCACAAGATCCGACAACTAGAAGAATTTGGTTTGGAATTGCAACAGCCCATGACTTTGAAACACATGATGGGATGACAGAAGAAAATTTATATCAAAAAATCTTTGCTTCTCATTTCGGTCATTTAGCAATTATTTTTCTTTGGACATCCGGTAATTTATTCCATGTTGCTTGGCAAGGTAACTTTGAACAATGGTCTTTAAACCCATTAAAAGTAAAACCAATTGCGCACACAATTTGGGATCCACATTTTGGTGAGCTTGCAATGAAAGCTTTCACAAAGGGTGGGGCATTTTACCCAGTAAATATATCTTATTCAGGTGTTTACCATTGGTGGTATACTATAGGGATGAGAACAAATAATGATTTATATATTGGATCTATTTTTTTAATAGCCTTATCTAGCTTATTATTATTTGCTGGTTGGTTACATTTACAACCAAAATTCCGTCCAAGCCTATCTTGGTTTAAAACTAATGAATCACGTTTAAACCATCATTTAACAGGTTTATTTGGAGTGAGCTCTTTAGCGTGGACAGGACATTTAGTTCATGTTGCTATTCCAGCATCTCGTGGTATCCATGTTGGTTGGGATAATTTTTTAACAACTTTACCACATCCAGATGGTTTAACTCCATTTTTTGATGGTAATTGGAATGCTTATTCTCAAAACCCTGATACGGTAGAACACATTTTTGGTACAAATACGGGTGCGGGTACTGCTATTTTAACATTCTTAGGTGGTTTTCACCCACAATCTCAATCTCTTTGGCTTACTGATATAGCACATCATCATCTTGCCATTGCAGTTGTATTTATAATTGCCGGTCATATGTATAGAACAAATTTTGCTATTGGTCATAATATGAAAGAAATTCTAGATGCACATCGTCCACCAGGTGGTAGATTAGGTGCGGGACATCGAGGATTATTTGATACAATAACAAACTCCTTACATATTCAACTTGGTTTAGCTCTAGCAGCATTAGGTGTAACTACATCTCTAGTTGCTCAACATATGTACGCAATACCTCCTTATGCTTTTATGGCAAAAGATTTTACAACTCAAGCAGCGCTTTATACACATCATCAGTATATAGCTGGGTTTTTAATGGTAGGGGCATTTGCACATGGGGCAATTTTCTTTGTTAGAGATTATGATCCCGAAGCAAATCAGGATAATGTTTTAGCTAGAATGCTTGAACATAAAGAAGCAATTATTTCTCATTTAAGTTGGGTTAGTTTATTTTTAGGTTTCCATACATTAGGACTATATATTCATAATGATACTGTAGTTGCATTTGGTCAACCTGAGAAACAAATCTTAGTAGAACCTGTTTTTGCACAATTTATCCAAGCAGCTTCAGGAAAGGCAGTTTATGGTTTTGATCTTTTATTATCTTCAAAAGAAAGTCCTGCTAGTGTTGCCGGAAGTGAAATTTGGTTACCTGGTTGGATAGAAGCAATTAATAATGATAAAAATGATTTATTTTTAACTATTGGGCCTGGTGATTTTTTAATACACCATGCTATTGCTTTAGGATTACACACTACAACATTAATCTTAGTTAAAGGGGCCTTAGATGCCCGTGGTTCTAAATTAATGCCAGATAAAAAAGATTTTGGATATAGTTTCCCTTGTGATGGTCCCGGTCGTGGTGGTACTTGTGATATTTCAGCTTGGGATGCTTTTTATTTATCAATGTTTTGGATGCTAAACACAATTGGTTGGGTTACTTTCTATTGGCATTGGAAACATGTTACAATTTGGCAAGGTAATGCAGCTCAGTTTAATGAGTCTTCGAACTATATTATGGGTTGGTTACGTGATTATTTATGGTTAAATTCATCTCCATTAATAAACGGTTATAATCCTTATGGTATGAATAGTTTATCTGTATGGGCCTGGATGTTCTTATTTGGACATTTAATTTGGGCAACTGGATTTATGTTCTTAATTTCATGGAGAGGATACTGGCAAGAGCTTATAGAAACATTAGTTTGGGCTCACGAGCGTACACCTCTTGCGAACTTAGTTCGTTGGCGTGACAAACCTGTTGCTCTATCAATTGTTCAAGCCAGATTAGTCGGGCTAGTTCATTTCACAGTGGGTTATATTTTAACTTATGCTGCTTTTGTTATAGCTTCAACTACTGGAAAATTTGGTTAATTTAGATTATACTATTATTTAGGTTTGTATATTAAAGTATAATATTACTTTAATATACAAATTTAATAAAACATAAAAAAATTAATTAAGGAATTTTCTATGGCTAAACAATCAATGATTGAAAGAGAGAAAAAACGAGAAAGGTTAGTTATAAAGTACAGCGAGAAACGAAAATCACTTCTTTTAGAGTTTAAAAAGGCAAATACTTTTTCCGATCAAATGGAAGTTCATAAAAAAATAGAAAAGCTACCAAGAAATAGCTCACGTATAAGATTAAGAAACCGTTGTTGGCGAACTGGTCGTAGTCGAGGGGTGTATAGAGATTTTGGTTTATGCCGACACATGGTTAGAGAAATGGCGCATAATTGCTTATTACCTGGTGTAAGAAAAGCTAGTTGGTAATTAAAAATTCAAAACAGGAGAGATAATAATTATATTATCTCTCTTTTTTATAGACCAAGTTTATTTCCGCGGCGGTATTGTAAAAAAGCAGCAACAAATAAACCAATTAAAGTTACTGGGATAAGACCTAATACCATACCAAAAAGAAGAGGTTCAATCATAATATAAAGATATATAAATAATTTTATTGAAATAATTAAGGTATTGAGTTTAAAAAATTTAAATAATAAGAAGACATTAGATCTATATTCTAGATACTAATATATTTTTACAAAATCACTATTTATAAGTTATTTATCTAAAACCAACTGAAGCTTGCCAAAGGAAGGCAAGTAATAAAAAAAGAACTGGAACAATTGGTAAAATATCTACAATTGGACTATACATTGAGTACAGTTCTGGTAACTTTGTTAGTAATATGATTTCCATATTTTATTAGCCTTTTTGTAAAAATACTATCGAACCATTATATTCAATAAAATAGAGTTAGATATACTATAGTATATAGTAAGACAATATATTTTATTTTCCTTAACTCCTAATTTTCTGATTATTTTATATTTTCTCCTATAGAAATGATCTTTTAACTTTCAACAACAATCTTTTTCTCCTAGAAATTTAAAAAAGATCAGTTTTCTCTTAAATTTAATAAATAGGGTATTCATTTTAAGGTAACTAAATTGTAGCAATAAAAATAAATTCTTTATTATTAAATTCGATACAAAAGTAATTCTAGTTTTATGTAAACCAACCGTAACTATGTAATCCTTGACCTAAAAAATTAACCCCAAGATAACAAATCCAAACAACAAAGAATCCTATACTTGCTAAAAGAGCTGGTTTTTTACCATTTAATCCTACTATTAATCGAAGGTGTAAGTATGCTGCAAAAATTAACCAAGTAATTAAAGCCCAAGTTTCTTTTGGATCCCAACTCCAATAAGATCCCCAAGCCTCATTTGCCCAAACAGCACCTGCTATTATACCAATCGTTAAAAAAGGAAACCCTAAACTTATAGCTCGATAACTCCAATTATCGATATGGTATAAAAATTTTGTACGATTATTTATAACAATATCTTCTTCCTCATTATAAATTACATCTAATCCTAGATATAGAAATTGGCTTTTAGTTAGATTTAAAGTTTTTAGCATATGCTTTTCATATTCAGCAGCTCTAACTGGTATAGTTTTTATATAATCTTCAAGTTCTAAAAATGCACCTACATAAACTATTGCGAATGATGACCCTATAATTAATATAGCGTAACTTAACATCATCAAACTAACGTGCATCATTAACCAATTTGATTGCAGAGCTGGAACTAAAGCGCTTGCTTTTTGCATCTCAAGAGGTAATGTTAATGCAGCAAAACCAGTAATAAATAAAACGATTGGGACAATAATACAACCAAATAACGAACTTTGAGTTTTAGATTCTAAAGCTTGGTACACAAATAAAAGTATGCACGATAAAAACAATAACGATTCATATAAATTACTTAAAGGAAAATAACCAAATTGAATCCAACGATTTAATAAAAAAACAAAGAGACTTAAGGTTGCAAATTTTGAGGTGATTTTTGCTAAAGTACTAAAAACTTTTATATTTTTAAACCCTAAACTAAACCAATAGAAAATTGTAGAAACAAGACAGGAAGCAAAAAGGACATTATTAAATATATTACTATCATTACAAACGTCAAAAAAATCCTGGAAAAACATTATTACCCCCTATTTTTATAATATAATTAAAATTGCTACAAATGTACGTAATTAGTATAGCTTATATATTTACAAAAAAACCAAATATCAAAAAAATTATGCAACCAAATATATAATTAAAGACTAAAAATCTAAAATAAATAAGTTAAAAATTATTAACTAAAAAGAGAAAACAAAATATTTATAGTAATTAAAATTATATTATATTATATAAATGTATATATGTTAAATATTTAGATTATAATATATAGTAATATAACACAATAATATAATTTAATAATATTTATTAAAAACTATATTATAATATGCTTATATCATTTATACTAATCAATATCTCTTAAGAGCGACTATTATTAATAATTATTTTTTAAATAATAATAATTTAGTTAACACATAATAAAAATTAGGAGTCATATATGAAGCTAGCTGTTTACGGTAAAGGTGGTATCGGTAAATCAACAACAAGTTGCAATATTTCTGTCGCTCTTTGTAGACGAGGAAAACGTGTTTTACAAATTGGTTGTGATCCAAAACATGATAGTACATTTACATTAACTGGTTTTTTAATTCCAACGATTATTGATACATTACAAGCAAAAGATTATCATTATGAAGATATTTGGCCAGAAGACGTTATATACCAAGGTTATGGAGGTGTTGACTGTGTTGAAGCTGGAGGACCACCTGCTGGAGCTGGTTGTGGAGGCTATGTTGTTGGTGAAACAGTAAAACTTTTAAAAGAATTAAATGCATTTGATGAATATGATGTGATTTTATTTGATGTTTTAGGAGATGTTGTTTGTGGTGGTTTTGCTGCACCATTAAACTATGCCGACTATTGTTTAATTGTAACAGATAATGGTTTTGATGCATTATTTGCTGCAAATAGAATCGCTGCTTCAGTTCGAGAAAAAGCTAGAACACATGCATTAAGACTTGCAGGACTTATAGGTAATAGAACAGCTACTCGAGATTTAATTGATAAATATATTGATGCAGTACCAATGCCTGTTTTAGAAGTATTACCTCTTATTGAAGACATTAGGGTTTCAAGAGTAAAAGGTAAAACTTTATTTGAAATGACAGAATCTGATAGTTCTTTATATTATATTTGTGAATACTACCTAAATATAGCAGACCAACTTATTGCTAATCCTGAAGGTGTAGTTCCAAAAGAAGCTGCAGATCGTGAATTATTTAGTTTACTATCTGATTTCTATTTAAACCCTAAAGAAAAAGATGAAGATACATTGGAATTTGATAATATTGAAAATGATTTGAATGAAGTATTTTCGATTTAGTCTAAAATAAGTAGACTTATAAATTTTAATTTTTTAGTAAAAGGATTTATATGAATCAGATAAAACATGTAGATAACAACGATTTAAAAGAAAAGATAAACTTTGAATGTGAGACAGGGAATTATCATACGTTTTGTCCAATTAGTTGTGTTGCCTGGTTGTACCAAAAAATTGAAGATAGTTTCTTTTTAGTTATTGGTACAAAGACCTGTGGGTACTTTTTGCAAAACGCTTTGGGAGTAATGATTTTTGCAGAACCTCGTTATGCCATGGCTGAATTAGAAGAAGGTGATATATCAGCACAATTAAGTGATTACGAAGAACTGAAACGCTTATGTTTACAAGTAAAAAGAGACCGAAACCCAAGTGTAATCTTTTGGATTGGTACCTGCACAACAGAAATCATTAAAATGGATTTAGAAGGTATTGCACCAAAGTTAGAAGCAGAAATAAGCTTACCAATTGTAGTAGCTAGAGCAAATGGACTTGATTATGCTTTTACACAGGGAGAGGATACTGTATTAGCTGCTTTAGCACAAAGACCAAATGCAAAGCAGCTGGAAACACCATTAGAAAAAGCAATTCCAACGGATAAGGATTATATTGAACATGTACCTCTTATTTTATTTGGTTCTATACCTGACCCAGTTGTTAATCAACTTACTTTGGAATTGAAAAAACAAGGTATTCGAGTTTCAGGTTGGTTACCCTCAAAACGTTATACTGAATTACCTCTAATCAATGAAGGGAATTATGTTTGTGGAGTGAATCCATATCTAAGTAGAACTGCAACAACATTGATGAGAAGAAGAAAATGTAAACTAATTGGTGCTCCATTTCCTATTGGACCTGATGGTACAAGAGCTTGGTTAGAAAAGATTTGTACAGTTTTTAGTATTGAACCTAAAGGCTTACAGCAAAGGGAAGATGAAATATGGGAAAAATTAAAATACTATGTTAGTTTGATTGATGGTAAAAGTGTATTCTTTATGGGTGACAATTTATTAGAGATTTCATTAGCACGTTTTTTAATAAGATCAGGTATGATTGTATTTGAAATTGGTATACCTTATATGGATAAAAGATATCAAGGAGCTGAATTACAACTATTGCAAAAAACTTGTAAAGAAAAAAATATCCCAATTCCCATTATTATTGAAAAGCCTGATAATTATAATCAAGTAGATAGAATTCGTGATATGAAACCTGATTTAGTTATTACTGGTATGGCGCATGCAAATCCATTAGAAGCAAGGGGTATTAATACAAAATGGTCTGTTGAATTCACATTTGCTCAAATCCATGGTTTTACAAACGCTATTGAAGTTTTAGAATTAGTAACGAGACCCCTTCGTCGTAATCAAAAACTTGAAAAAATTGGCTCTCAGCGTTATACTGATCGTCGATAATCAAAAAAATTGTGTAACGTTCGTAAATTAATTTGAATTTTACACAAATACTATACTATACTATACTATATTTATATCATTATTTCCATGTTATATATAACTTATGTATAGCATGAAAAATTTATTTTTTATTAAAACTCATAGTTTTTCATTACTTTTTTGATTAATGTTTAATTTTAAAAAATCAGTATTAATATTTTTTTTAGCTCTCAGCATACCTTTAGCAGCATTTGCCGATGTTGCAGGTTTAACAAAATGTAGTGAATCCGGAGCTTTTAATAAGCGATTCGAGGGTAGTGTCAAAAAATTAGAAATAAGAGTTAAAAAATATGAGCCTGGATCTCCTCCAGCGTTAGCTTTAGAACAACAAATTACTAGAACTAAGCAAAGATTTACTCGTTACTCAAACTCTGAGTTATTATGTGGTAAAGAAGGCTTACCTCATCTTATAACAGATGGAAGATGGGATCATGCTGTTGAATTCATGATTCCAGGAATGATGTTCTTATATATAAGTGGCTGGATAGGTTGGGCTGGTCGTAGTTATCTAAATACAGTTGGTGCTACTTCGAACCCAACGGAAAAAGAAATTATTCTTGATGTTCCATTAGCATTAAAAATTATGTCATCAGGATTTATTTGGCCAGTTTCAGCTTGGCAAGAATTCACTACTGGGAATTTTTTAGTTCCTGATTCTGAAATTACTGTATCTCCACGATAATAGATAATAAAATTCTCAAAATTCTTAAAATAAAAATTTCACTATATATAATAAATTAAGAGGTATCGAACAACATGGACAATTTCTTAAAATATCTTTCGACTGCACCTGTTTTATTTGTTGGATGGATGACATTTACTGCTGGATTTATTATTGAAGCTAATCGTTTTTATCCTGATGCCTTAACATTTCCTGTTTTTTAAATATAAATATAAATATTGTATATAAAAAAAATACAAACTGTATTATGATAAAGGTATTAGTTATCTATACAGTTTGTATTTCTTAACCGATAGAATAATCTAACCATATTATAGTTAGATTATTCTATCAGTTAAGAAATAGTAAACCGAGGTGATTTATAATCAAAAATAATGAGTTGAAAATATGACGAACCTAAATTTCGTGCCTAAGAACGTACCTAGTGATTTTAATGTGTCCAGTTGTATCTCTACTGAGATTAATGAGAGTGACAAAAATTTATTTGATAGTAGGGTTAATGTAAACGAGCTATGGAGTGAAGAAAATGAAAAAATTGATCGTTGGGGGATTAATGATGGAAGTGAAGGATCTGATAAGCCAAGAAATTTAAATGAAAATACTAAAAAAATTAAGATTTCAGGTAAAAAAGATGCTAACCAAAATCTTGTCGCTAAAGAAAAACTTAACAAAGTCCAGGTTTTTTTTATTGTTAAATCTCTAAAAGTAGAGGGAAAAGAAGTTTTAGTTGCTGTACCAATTAATAATTTTGATGATTTATCAAATTCTTCATATGGGAAAGCTATATCGGCGCGAACAGGTACTTTTTTAATGAGGACTGATGCAGACCTAAATAAAAAGGGTTTCATAGAAGGTAGACCTGGGAATAGACCATTTATATTAGAACATGCACTTGAGGTTGAGGCTCCGTACGGGAGTTTACCAGAATTACCTTTAGAAGCTTTAGTTTTACCAAAAAAATATGGAATAAATGGGAATTTAGAGGTACCAGATTTAACTATAGAAGAACAGGAAGAAGATGAGTCAAAATTAATTACAGAAATGATAGTAGATGATTCAGGAAAAGAAAGAATGCTTTATTACTTTTTGAGTGAATATGAATATGATTACGCATTTCTTGATAATACAATATTTACGAATGCCGAACCTTATCTTACAACACCAAGAGATGAAGCAAGCTTCAATAGAACATTTAAAGATATTTTAGAAAATAATATCAAAACCATTGGGCTAGATGATATTTGGAATAAAGAAAAAAAAGAATTAAAATTATCAGAAATAGAAGACTTAGTTTATAAAAACACAGATGAATTATTAAGTAAAAATATCATTCCGGTTTTTTCTAATTTAGAAGAAGCACAAGATTTATTAATAATAGTCCTTGAAGAACTTCTTGAACCTTTTAAAACGATAAGGTTTATTGAAAATTCTAGTAACCAGGATGATTATCCCTTAACAAATATTGATTACTTCGATGATTCATTTACGTTACAAAATAAATATGCTTTCCCAGAAACCAGAATGGATAAAATTCAATTGTGGTTAACGAAGTATAGATTAATAAAATCGCGTACACAACTGAAACCTCAATATGAATTAAATTACCAACGTTTTTTATTCCCACGTATTCCTGAAGAACTTCATGAGTTTCTTGAGCCAGATGAACGTAGTGAAACTGCTTACCTATCTGAGAGTGATACAGTGTTATTAGATATCGCTAGTAATGTTAAAATTGTCTCTATGGGGTTGGGTGATTTTTTAAGTTTTTGGAATAATAGTGAAACAAAAAATGGCGAAATATTATTTATGCCATCTTCGAAAAGTTTTAAGAAGATAAACTTACCGTTACTTTCTAAGAAACCAAAAGATCGATTTTATGATTACCAACAAAAATTCCGAGGTGGGGATAAACAAAAAATAGAGGATTATAGCTATAGCTATGAAATAAAAAGTTCCCTTAACTAATCAAATTTAATACTATAGTTTTTCGTTAATAAATAACTTTTTTTCAATAAACTAAAGAAAAATTATTTTTCTTTAATTTATTGAAAAAAGCAATACTAAAATTTTAATTCCGCAGCCTGAACTTTTTCAAATTGTTTTTTCTTAATTACAAAAAAGATTTGAGTAAATAATACAGAAAAAGCAAAGATTATGAAACCAATTACTCTACTTGGATCTTGTAAAACAATTTCTACATCCGTCTGCCCAAATCCACCAACATTAGGATCTTTCGTTAAAGGTTGATCTAATTTAATAGTATCTTTTTTCGAAACTACTAATGATAGCCCTTTAGGAATAGTCTGTTTAGTTTCTTTACCAGCAGAATTTACTATAGTTATTGCAGTTTCACCTTTATCTAAAGTCTGAATTTCTGCAATTTGACCCTCGAAAGATGAAGTAACGATATTATTATTACTTTTTTCTCCAGTAGGGTATATTTGTCCTCGACCCCTATTTGCCCCAACATAAATTGGATATTTTAAGAAATTAATTTTCTTATTGGTTGCTGGATCAGGCGATAAAATCGGAAAAATAATTTCTTGATGTGTATCACCTGCAATTGGACCAACCACTAATATATTATCCTGAGTTGAACTATAAGGAGAGATATAAACCCCCTTACTTTTTTCCTGAATCTCCTTAGAAATTAAATTTTTTGGTGCTAATTTGAAGCCTTCAGGTAAGATAACAACAGCACCAACGTTTAATCCACTCAGTTGGCCATTCCCAAGAACTTGTTTGGCATCTTTGGCATAAGGAATCTTTACAGCTGCTTCAAAAACTTTATTTGGTAATATAGCTTTTGGTGATTCTATTTGCACAGGTTTTTCTGCTAAATGGCAATTTGCACATGCAATTCGTCCATTTGCTGCACGCGGGTTTGTATATGCTTGTTGTGCATAAATTGGATAGGCTTCTGACATCTTAACAGAAAGTGTAAGACTACTAATGATAAAAATAAAGCTTATCATGATAAATTTCATTAGTCTTTTCAAAAGTTCCATATTGAAATTAGGTAAATTAAAAAGTTTTTAATTGATAATCCTTGATAGAAAGAGATTTTAGTAAAAAAAGAGGTTCTATAAGGGTGAGAAGGAATTAATTCCTTCTCACCCTTATAGAACCTCTTTTTTTACTAAGTTAATTGATGTTATGCTCCCTAAAAAGTATAACAAAAATAAAGCACTTGATAACAATAATTGTGTTATAGGGTCTGCTGAAGGTGTTAATACAGCACCTAATATTGTAGAAAAAAGTATCATCGGTCGCCAATAATTTAACATTTTTATTGGGTCAACTATCTTAGATAAACTTAGGATAATTTGAACAATTGGTACTTGAAACACTAATCCTGTGCTAAAAAATAAAGTAGAGACAAAATTAAAATACTGAGTAAAAGACCAAAAAGGCTCGATAACTTCTGAACCATAAAAAATAAAAAAATTTAAGGCTGCAGGAATCAAAAGAAAGTAAGAAAAGAGTAATCCTAGAATAAACAAAACAATAGAACTAATCAATAAACCGACTATAATATTTTTCTCATTTTTAGTTAAAGCAGGTCTAAAAAAGAAAAGTGTTTGACTTAATAATAATGGGGTAGAAAATAATACACCAGCATAAAATGATATTATTAAAGTCGAAACAAAATATTCGCCGGGAGATAGTTGAAAGAATTGTATATTTGAGACTGGACTTTCTAAAATTTTAACTAATAATTTCACATTATAAAATATGAAAAATGTGATTAAAGATAAAAAACTTAAAATATGAAATAGACGTTGCCTTAGTTCATCAAAATGCTCGTTAAAATATAATTCTGTAATTGAACGTGATGAAGTCTTAATAATATCCGTCATAGAATAAAATTTAAACTTTAATGTTTTAACATTTTCTCTCATAGTTTCTACAAAAATATTTATTAATGCTTTAAGACTCTATGAATTTAAAAGCCTGTAACTTAGATGATGCGATTTTCATCTCTTGTGATGCATCAATTTTTTCTTTAGTTGTTTCTGCTAAATCTAAATTTTTTGTAGCTTTAGCTAAAAACTCTTTTGCTTGGGCGTAATCTTGTTTTACAATTTCTTCTACTCCACTAATTAGAACTATAACTTCATCATTTTTTATCACAGCAAAGCCACCAAGAACAATAATGGGTGTCCAAGATGAATTAACTTTAATTCTAAGAATTCCGATTTCAAGAGCAGTAATTAAAGGAGCATGGCCTGTAAGGATACCTAATTGACCTGTAAGACTAGGTAGAACTACTTCATCGGAAGAAGTATCCCAAATTAATCCATCTGGAGCAATTACACGAATATTTAAACTCATTGGAAAATTCCCTAATTAATTATTAAAAGTTTTTGCTTTAGAGATTGCTTCATTAATATCGCCAACTAAATAAAAAGCTTGTTCAGGTAAATCATCTAATTCACCACCTAAAATCATATTGAAACCTTTAATCGTGTTTTCTAAATCTACGTATTTACCAGGAGACCCAGTAAATATTTCTGCAACAAAGAATGGTTGTGATAAGAAACGTTCAATTTTTCTAGCACGATCTACAACTAAACGATCTTCTTCAGATAGTTCATCAATTCCTAGAATTGCAATAATATCTTGTAATTCTTTATAACGTTGTAATGTTTCTTTAACTAATTGAGCTGTTTTATAATGCTCATCGCCAACAATTAAAGGTTGTAACATTGTTGAAGTTGAGTCTAACGGATCTACAGCTGGGTATATTCCTTTGGCAGCTAAACCTCTAGACAACACAGTTGTTGCATCTAAATGAGCAAAAGTTGTAGCTGGGGCTGGATCAGTTAAATCATCCGCAGGTACATAAACAGCCTGGATAGAAGTAATCGAGCCTTGAGTAGTTGATGTGATACGTTCTTGTAAAGCACCCATTTCAGTACCTAGGGTAGGTTGGTATCCTACGGCTGAAGGCATACGCCCTAATAAGGCTGAAACTTCTGAACCAGCTTGTACAAATCTAAAAATATTATCGATAAATAATAAAACATCTTGTTTATTAATATCACGGAAATACTCAGCCATTGTTAGAGCAGTTAAACCAACACGCATACGTGCACCTGGTGGCTCATTCATTTGACCATAAACTAAAGCTACTTTAGATTCTATTAAATTTTCCTTGTTTATTACACCGGATTCTTTCATTTCCATGTATAAATCATTACCTTCACGTGTTCTTTCACCTACCCCACCAAAAACAGAAACACCACCATGAGCTTTTGCAATATTATTAATTAGTTCCATAATTAAAACAGTTTTACCTACTCCCGCACCACCAAAAAGTCCAATTTTACCACCTCTACGATAAGGAGCTAATAAATCCACTACTTTAATACCAGTTTCAAAAATAGCTGGTTTAGTTTCAAGGTCTGTGAAGTCTGGTGCAGGTCTATGAATAGGTAATGTTTCATTACCAGTCTCAGCTTCTAAATTATCTACAGTTTGTCCTAAAACATTAAAAATACGGCCAAGAGTTGGCTTACCTACAGGAACTAGAATTGGAGATTTAGTATCAATAACTTTAACTCCTCTTTGTAAACCATCAGTAGCACTCATTGCAATAGCTCTAACTCTGTTATCCCCTAATAATTGTTGTACCTCACAAATAATAACTCCTTCTTTACTTTCTACTTCAAGAGCATTATAAATTTTTGGTAATATACCTGAAGAAAAGACTGCATCGATAACTGGTCCAATAACTTGTGTTATATAACCTGTATTAACATTTTTATCATTCGTTACTGTTTTTTCAGCCATTTTTTAATTATTTGCATTATTAAATAATAATGAAACCTGAAAATTTTTTAATTAATTTTATTTAAGCTTGAGAACAAAAGTAAAACGAGTCTTAGTTTAGACTAAAAAATTTGAAGCAATAGATTGTACAAATAAAAAAAAGATCAATAAATTTCGATTAAGAAAAGCTAATTATATATTTTAAATTTTTTAAGCAGAAAGTCGACCTGTTGTTCGTAACCAATTTTGAGCTTCTATATAATTATTTGGAGCAAGATTGATTGCTTGTTTCCAATACTCAGCGGCTTTATTAAAAAGTAATTTAGCGACATCAATATTTTGTTTCTCGGAAGCCTTTACACCTTGGTAATGATATATAACAGCAATATTATTTAACGCCTGGGGTAAATTTGGATTTAATTCTAAGGCTTGGTGGTAATACTCTAAAGCTTTTAAGTATTCCCCATTACTAGAATAGATTAAACCAATATTATATAAGATAAAACTACGATCATAAGGATCTTCTTCAAGCTGTAATGCTTCATAGTAATTCTCTAATGCTTCAGCGTATTCACCTTCAGATTGTGCTGACATACCATCTCTATAGTAAAAAAAAGCCTGCTTTTCTTCTTTACTCGCTGGAAAAACTTTCAAGATAATATCTGCCATAATCGTAAAAGTTTTATCGATAAAATTATCATTTCTTTGTGAACGACTCATATTTTTTCTGTCTTTATATTTTTTATATCTTATTTCTTGAAAAAGTAAAGAAAAAGTATAGTTTAAAAATATTATAACATTTAAGCTAATATTCTAAGAACATTAATTTTCTACTGATGTAACAAAAGGTAATAAATGTAAATATCTTGCTCTTTTGATAGCTTTTGAAAGTTGTCTTTGTTGTTTTAATGTTAAATTCGTTGAACGGCGGGATTTAATTTTACCATGTTCTGTTGAAAAGGATAAAAGAATATCAACTTGCTTATAATCAATTGTCTCATTTGGTTTAAGTTTAAATGGTTGGCGTCTAGTTTTTGTCGGCTTTCCTTTATTTCCCTTATTATCATTATTTGGCATATTATACTCCTTATTTTATTTCTTTTTGTTGTGTATGTGAATTACAGTTGGGGCAAAACTTTTTTAATTCAAGTCTATCTGGAGTGTTTCTACGGTTTTTTGTTGTTGTATAATCGATTTTTTTTTGGCTTTTTTTTGCTTTTGTCCCTTGACTAGAATTAATATCTGTTTTTCCATTAGTGTTTGATGTTTTTTTACAGTTTGTACATCTTAGCGTTATTATAATCCTAGCACCTTTATTTTTTGCCATAGTTTAATTTAAGTAAAAGTATTTTATTAAATGATAATTATTAATAATAGTAATATAGATATATCACTACTATTATATAGTAATATATTTTTCATTTGGAGATCAAGGTAGTTTTTTCTGATCCTTGATTTTATAAGATTTTTTCTATTTGACTCACCTCTTGAAAAATTTAACTCTTCGTTATACAATGCTATAGAGATATTGTTTAAAAATAGAATAATTGTTTTAAATAATCTTAAAATTATAGGAAGATTCAAGCAGTCTATAGTTTTATTAATTAACACCAATTTAGGAGGTATATTTATGTTTGAAAGGTTTACTGAGCGGGCGTTACAAGTAATTATGATGTCACAAGAAGAATCAAGACGTTTAGGCCATAATTTTGTAGGTACGGAACAAATACTTTTAGGCTTATTAGGTGAAGGCTGCGGTGTAACCACTAATGCTGTTAGAGAGTATGGAATTACTATTAGAAAAGTAAGAATAGAAGTAGAAAGACTTATAGGTAAAGGAACAGGGTTTGTTGCAATAGAGATCCCCTTTACCCCTAGGGCAAAAAAGGTATTAGAAATGTCGATAAAACAATCAAAGGAGTTAAACCATAGCTATATTAATACTGAGCATATTTTTTTAGCACTATTAAATGATACAGATGGTATATGTTCAAAAGTTTTACAAAATTTGGGTGCAAACATACCTCGAATTAAAGCTTATGTACTTAATGAGTTAGATAAAAATCATGAATCTGGATCTTCAAAAGTTTTAGCTAATGTCGGAGCAGGGGATCAAAATCAGACAAAGGATTTATTTCTTTTTGATGATTTAGATAGAGCTTCTTTAACAGCTCCGAATTTATTAGAGTACACAACAGATTTAACAGAAGCAGCGGAACGAGCAAAATTAGACCCTGTTGTTGGTAGACAAAATGAAATTGAACGTGTTATACAAATTTTATCAAGACGACGTAAAAATAATCCAATTTTAATTGGTGAGCCTGGGGTTGGTAAAACAGCGGTAGCCGAAGGCCTAGCACAAAGAATTGTTCAACGTGAAGTTCCTAGTGAAATGCATGACCATAAAGTATTTGTTTTAGATATTACGTTATTGTTAGCAGGAACAAAATATCGTGGTGAATTTGAAGAACGTTTAAAAAGAATCGTACAAGAATTAAAAGAACAAAAAAATATAATTATTGTAATCGACGAAGTCCACACATTAGTTGGTGCTGGTGCAGCAGAAGGAGCATTAGATGCTGCGAATATTTTAAAACCTGCCCTGGCTCGTGGAGAATTACAATGTATAGGAGCTACAACAATTGATGAATATCGACAACATATTGAGAAAGATCCAGCCTTAGAACGTCGTTTCCAACCCGTTTGGGTAAATGAACCTAGTATAGAAGAAACTATAACTATTTTAAAAGGTTTAAGACTACGTTATGAGCAACACCATAGATTGGAGATTACAAATGAAGCTTTAACTGCAGCAGCCAATTTAGGTGCCCAATATATAGCTGATCGATTTTTACCTGATAAAGCAATTGATCTAATTGATGAAGGTAGTGCAAGAGTTCGCTTAGTAAATTATCGTCTTCCTGAAGCTGTGCATATTTTAGATAAAGAATTGAGAACTATTTTAGATAATAAAGATTTAGCTGTTCGAGAGCAAAGGTTTGAAACAGCAACTGAAATCCGAGATGACGAATTAAATTTACGTGCTCAAATGGGTGCTATTATAAAAGCACAAAAAAGAATTGTACCAAAAGGGGTATTAGAAAGATTAAAGGTTGGAGCCCAAGACATTGCTTCGATTGTGGCATTATGGACTGGTGTTCCAGTGACAAAAATTACCAAAGATGAAAATACAAGATTATTAGAATTAGAAAATGTTCTTCACCAACGAGTAATTGGGCAAAAAGAAGCTGTCTCGGCTGTAGCTCGAGCTGTACGAAGAGCTAGGGTTGGGATGCGAAATATGAAACGACCAATTGCAAGTTTCTTCTTCTCAGGGCCTACTGGAGTAGGAAAAACTGAACTAACAAAAACTCTTGCATCATTCTTTTTTGGCGCAGAAGACTCTATGGTTCGTTTAGATATGTCAGAATTTATGGAGCGTCATACTGTAGCTAAATTAATTGGGTCACCACCAGGTTATATTGGTTATAACGAAGGGGGGCAACTGACGGAAGCTGTCCGACGCAAGCCATATACTGTTGTATTATTTGATGAGGTTGAAAAAGCTCACCCAGATGTGTTTAATTTATTACTTCAAATACTTGAAGATGGTCGTTTAACAGACTCCAAAGGAAGAGTTATTGATTTTAAGAACACAATATTAATAATGACTTCAAATTTAGGTTCCAAAGCAATCCAGAATAATGAATTAGCTTCACAAGGTATTGGTTTTGGTGGTGAAACAGGGGATACCAAAAAAACGAAATATGCTCAATTATGTAATACTGTTGGAGAAAGCCTTAAAGCTTTCTTTAAACCAGAATTTTTAAATCGTATAGATGAAATAATTGTTTTTGAACAATTAACCAAAAATAATATTAAGCAAATTGCAGTTATTATGGTAAAAGATTTAATAGAAAGAGTAAAAAAAGAGAAAGAAATTTCATTATCTTTAACTCCTAGAATGATGGAATTATTAATTGAAGAGGGTTTTAACCCTACTTATGGTGCTCGACCTTTACGTCGTGCTCTTGTGAAATTAGTTGAAGACAAGGTTTCTCTTGAATATTTACGTTATAAAAAAGATCATGATGATGATGACCCTGTAGATATTTTAGTCGATGTCGATTTTGATAAGGTTAAAGTTTCAATATCGAAAACGATTAAAAAAGAAGAAGAAGAAGAGATTAAATCAGAAGACAAGGAAAAACCAAAAGAAAAACCAAAATATAAAATCTCATTACCTAGACATAGACAACCAAAAGAAACTTCTATGGTAACTGAGAAAAAACCAGAAAATAGTCCATCTGGGGTATAATTATTACGCACTATTGTTTGTTAGTGTTAATATTAACACTAACAAACAATATTAAATTTTTATCTGGTGAAACTTATATTGATCTCTTAGACTCTTAGAATATAAATATAAGTTTTATGAGATAAAAATCGTGGAATAAATTTTCTTTATTAATAAAATTAATAATACTAATTGGGTCACCTGGGACTTGAACCCAGAACTTTTCGGTTAAAAGCCGATTACTCTACCATTGAGTTAGCAACCCACTATTAGTGACATAATAACATATTAGCCAAGTATAGTTTATATATAAACTATACTTGGCTAATATATTGTTAGTATGCTAATCCCATGCTACGCGTTGTCTCAGCGGCTAAATAAACACGAACACTTAAAAAATCTGTTGGGCAAGCTGTTTCACAACGTTTACAACCAACACAATCTTCTGTACGAGGCGCTGAAGCAATTTGTCCTGCTTTACAACCATCCCAAGGAACCATCTCTAATACATCAGTAGGACAAGCACGAACACATTGCGTACATCCAATGCAAGTATCATAAATATTTACGGAATGTGACATAGCTAATAATTCTTATAAAGAAATTCTATTTTGATAATTTAAAAGATTAAAAAATTAATGCTTAGTAAATAAGTTTAGATTTACTAATAATCAATTATAGATTGCATTCTATTGTAACGTAATAGAATTTTAATTGTCAATATGTAATCTATTCAATTATTGTAATAACAATCAAAGTTACCTAGAATATTAATTGGTATTACAATAATTTTATAAAAACAAAGTGGCAAGTCTAAAAGTAAACTAACAACGTTATTGTGTTTTGAATCTATAAAATTAAAACTATAGTTATCCACTCCTTTATTAATATGTAAAATAACTACAATATTAAGTAACAGGTTATTATTAACTTATATTTTGGTAAAAATTATAAATATTTTTGAAAAATATAAGTTACCTGGGAAGAATTAAAACTTATTTTAAAAAAACTATTATGGTTGCAACTTTAGAAAGACGCGAAAGTGAAAAAAGAGATTGGGGAACATTTGCTACATGGATCACTAGTACTGAAAACCGTTTATACATTGGTTGGTTTGGTTGTTTAATGATTCCTACATTATTAACAGCGGCTTCTTGTTACATCATCGCTTTTATCGCAGCACCTCCTGTAGATATTGATGGTATTCGTGAGCCAGTAGCCGGATCTTTATTATACGGTAACAACATCATCAGTGGTGCTGTTATACCTAGTTCAAATGCAATTGGTATCCATTTCTACCCAATTTGGGAAGCTGCTTCAGTTGAAGAATGGTTATACAATGGTGGTCCTTACCAATTAATCGTATTCCATTTCTTAATTGGTGTTGCTTGTTGGATGGGTCGCGAATGGGAACTTAGCTACCGTTTAGGTATGCGTCCTTGGATTTTCGTAGCATTCTCTGCTCCAGTAGCAGCAGCTTCTGCGGTATTCCTAATTTACCCTATCGGTCAAGGTAGTTTCTCTGACGGTATGCCTTTAGGTATTTCTGGTACATTTAACTTCATGATCGTTTTCCAAGCTGAACATAACATTTTAATGCACCCATTCCATATGGCTGGTGTTGCTGGTGTTTTTGGTGGTTCATTATTCAGTGCTATGCATGGTTCTTTAGTAACTTCAAGTTTAATCCGTGAAACAAGTGAAGTTGAATCTGTTAACTACGGTTACAAATTCGGACAAGAAGAAGAAACTTATAACATTGTAGCTGCACATGGTTACTTTGGTCGTTTAATCTTCCAGTACGCTAGTTTCAACAACTCTAGAGCTTTGCATTTCTTCCTTGCAGCATGGCCTGTAGTTGGAATTTGGTTAACAGCTTTAGGTGTTAGTACTATGGCATTTAACTTAAATGGTTTTAACTTTAACCAGTCTGTTGTAGATAGTGAAGGTCGTGTTATTAACACATGGGCTGATATCATCAACCGTGCAGATTTAGGTATGGAAGTAATGCATGAACGTAACGCTCATAATTTCCCATTAGATTTAGCATCTAACGAAATTCTTCCTGTTGCGATTTCTGCTCCTTCTGTTGTTGGTTAATTCACTTAAAATAATCAGATTTATTTCTGTATTATTATTTTATCTCTAACTACCTTTTGAGGTAGATAAGAGAGATAGATCAAAAGATCGCTAGAGTAATAAGAAGTTTTACACTTCTTATTACTCTATATATATATAATATATATATTTAACATAATAGATTTGCATTCTAATATTCCTAAGTATTTTTTAAAAACATAAAAGCTTATTTTAGTTTAAGATGACTATAATTCATTTATTATCAAACATTATTCTCAAATATTACTCTATCTGAGGGTTAGTAATAGAACAAATAAAACTATATACCTTAAGATAATAGTTGAAAGAAATGACCTGAAATTAATAACAAATAAAAATTTTTTTTCTAAGTTATGTATACTTAAAAAATATATAAAGAAATAAACTAACTTTAGATCGTGACACCATGTTATATATAAACAATCAATTTTGTTATAGAATGAAAACAACAAGAAAATATAGGTAGTGGGTAATTTATTATAGAGCTTCAGAAAGATAAATAAATGCTGGGAAAAAAAGAATCTGATGGGAACTTTAAACAATTAATATTATACTAAACCTTCTAATAATATTTTATAGTAAGATTAATATATAGTTTTACAGATACAAAAAAAGGTATGTGGAGTAAATTCAATTAATCACACATACAACATATTCTAATAATTTGTTGCATATGCGATTAAGTAAATTCATAATATGCGAAAATTACTTACCTATATTTCTTTATTTATCATTTTAATTTAGCTTAATATAAATATATTATAAGCTAAATACACTACTAGCCGTAATATCAGCGTCTGTAATTGTAACTAAATCTGCTTTAGTAAGTACACGCCCACCACTATCAAAATTACGGTTTGCTTGTCTCATTCGAGCTCTATCCAAAGAATTTCTTATACTTCGAGCATTCGCAAATAGTGGCTGTTCACGGCGTTTTAAAATATAATTTAAAAATGCTGGTTCAGCTTCAGGAGAAAACTGATATTGTTGTTCTTCTAGCATCATTTTAGCGATGATAAGTAATTCGTCTGGAGAATAATCTGGGAAATCAACATGGTTTGCTATTCGTGAAGATAAGCCTGGGTTAGAGCTATAGAATTGTTCCATACGTTCTTTATACCCTGCGAAAATAATTACTAAATCATCACGTTGGTTTTCCATAACTTGTAACAGAATTTCAATTGCCTCACTTCCATAATCTCTTTCATTATCTGGCTTATATAAATAATAAGCTTCATCAATGAATAAAAGACCACCCATTGCTTTTTTTAGTACTTCTTTAGTTTTTGGAGCAGTGTGTCCAATATACTGTCCAACTAAATCATCTCTAGTTACAGTTAATAAATGTCCTTTTTTTGAATGCCCTAATTTAAAAAGAATATCAGCCATACGTGTTGCAACAGTAGTTTTACCTGTCCCAGGACTGCCAGTAAAAGACATATGTAAACCTGGGTTTCCCGTTGTGAACCCTAGGTTTTCTCTTAATTTGTCGATAACTAGTAATGCTGAAATTTCTTGAATTCTTGTTTTAACAGGTATTAAACCAACTAATTCTTCTTCCAATATATCAATTATCGTTTTTATTTGTGTATCTAAATAGACTTGTTTTAAGTTTAAATTTTTTTCTAAAGATAAATTTTCTAAGCTTTTTGCTGTTTCCATATGTTCTTCACTCCTTAGTAAAAATATTTATTGATTAATGATTGTTTAAAAATTAATTTATTAGTTAATGTAATTAAAGGTTTTAAATATAGAATTTTTTAAGAAAAAATTTCTATTTGTCCATAATTTATTAAACTTGGTTTCAAATAACTTACTAAAAACGTGGAAAAATAATTAAGGTACTTTTATAAGAAAATAAAAATAGGTATCTTAGTTTTTATTTTCTTTCTTAGTTTGAATTATAATAAAAGTATTAATAAATGATTTTTTAGTCTTGCGGATTTAAATAAGTATTATTAATAAGTATTTCCGTTTTTATGTATACAAAATACCCAGATAATTATTCAGGAGAACAATCGTATGAATTGGCAAGTTATTGGTCAAGTAATTACTGCAACACTAATTATTGTATCAGGCCCACTTATTATTTTTATAGCAAAAAAAGCTGATTTATAAATTTTTATAAATAGTATCTAGGCTAATTTTTTGAGTTTCTGAGGCACTTGAGTCATTAGGTTGTACAAATAATTTGCAATGACATTCTTTCCGTTCGCGCATTGAAACACAAGGGCAAATCCAATAATTTAGTTCAATTTCAGCTTTTTCACTACGAAAATTTCTACAAGGACATAACGGAACTCCATACTTATCTTTATAAGTAGCTAACCCTGTAATAATTACAGAAGTTATTGAAGGGTCTAAGCAAAAAAAGGTATTAGTTTGTTTAGCGTAGATTTCTGCAAAGTTATGCATTTCTTTTAGACGATTATAAAAATTTTCACTCTTTGTTGAATGCATTCGTATAGTTTAAATTTAGTCTTAAATCTATGTGTTAGTATCGTTTACTACAAAATTTATTAATAAAATATATTATGTTAATTAATTATTTACCTTCAATTTTAGTCCCTTTAGTTGGGCTAGTTTTTCCTGCCGTTGCTATGGGCTTATTGTTTATCTACATTGAAAAAGACACTATTGAATAATTTTCGAAATTCCCAAGGTTCTCTAGAGAACCTTGGGAATTTCGAAAATTATTCAATAGTGTCTTTTTCAATGTAGATAAACAATAAGCCCCTAGCAATTGGTTGTTAAAGTGAAGACCCTAAACCAGAATAAGAACCAAAAATAAAAGTACCTACAACGACTATAACTCCTAGGCCACCAACTAATGCGACTAACCAAAGTGGTATTCTTCCTGTTCCTGCCATAATATTCTCTTGCTCCTATATCTTTTCTTAACCTTATAAAAATTCTATCTAGTAATTACAAAATCCTTTAGTTAAAGAAATAACTAGAGAAAAGTACTGCTAATATGAAAAATAATAATAAACCCCAGTATAAAGATGTACGACTTATTTCAACTTCTTGCTTATTAGGATTTGGACCTGTCATTGAATAAACTCCTATCGTTGGATAAATTGCATTGATGTAATTGCACCTATAAAGAATATCGTTGGGACAGCTAAACCATGTATAGCAAGCCAACGAAAAGTAAAAATAGGGTAAGCTACAGGTTGATTTGTATTTCTAGTCACGTATTTCTCCTAAATTTTATATTTTTTTTATAATCCTCTTGTTAAGTCTTCTAGTTCTTGCTTAGCACTAAATCTATCATTTACTAACGGAACTTGTTGTCTGTCCTGTGTAAAGTATTCATTAGGTCTAGGAGTTCCAAAAACATCATAGGCTAAACCAGTACTTATAAATAACCAACCAGAAATAAATAAAGAAGGAATTGTAATACTATGAATAATCCAATAGCGTACACTTGTTATGATATCAGAAAAAGGACGTTCCCCTGTTGAACCACCAGACATTTTAAAACTTTCTCCATTTTATAAAAATATATTATACCTTTCTTGTTTATAAGTATAACAAAGTTATTTCTCATTCCTATTAAAATCTCATTTTTTTCGTAAAATAGAATTAGGTTAAAAAGTTTTTAAGTGGGAATTTGTCTTATTAGCGAGCAGCGAGAATCGAACTCGCATCAATAGCTTGGAAGGCTATGGTTTTACCACTAAACTATGCTCGCACTTATAATCTACTATAATATAATTTATTTATGTTTATTAGTTTTATTCTAACTAAAAAATAAATAAATAAATAAGTAGTTTAAAAATAAATATTATCTATACTAATTTTAATAAATTAAAGTCCTTCTAGATTAATATTTAAAAATCTTGCTAATTCAGAGGCTTCATTTTCCAAAATCTCTAAAGACCTTGGTTGTTCAACAGGTGTAAGTGGAATTTCTCGTTGATCCTTTGTACATAAATAAATAACACGCTTAGGGTTAATACCATCTTGGATATTTAATTTAATACTTTTAATATTTTTAAACGCATATACTAATAATATTTGACGATTTTTTCCTGGGAACCCACGTCGCACTATTCTAATCAGTTCATTTTGTTTATCAAATTCATTATACCCACTACCAACATCCCAAAAAACGGTAAGCCCAATATATATACTTAGACTTATAGCAACAACTCCGTAGAATGTCATAACCAGCCCTTGAGGCAAAAAGGATAATTCTGTTGAATTGATAAAAAATAATAAATTCTTTTGAAAATAACTCGAAATACCTGTAAGTAAAAACCCCAATCCTCCAAAAAATAAAATAAATGTCCAGAAATAATTGCTAAAACGTCTAGAACCAACTACAATATCACGTTTTAATAAGTTATTAATTTTCTCAGTACTCATAATTCTTTCTTTCTTTTCGTAACAGTATAGAATTTATAAATGTTTAGACTAAAATTCTAAATTTAATTTAAATATTAACAAGACTAAAAAAAACTAAATTAATTTAATTCCTTTAAGGCCTAAAAACAAACCAGATGCAAGTACAAAGGCGATACCTAACAATAAAACATAATCAATAAGAACACTCATTTTTTTTCCTTGGCTAAAAATTATAAAAAATGATATAATATACTATTATATATCTAAAACCAAAAAATACACTAATTTAATTGGCTCAACTGGTTCAAAAAATAAAATTTCTCATTCACTGGAATCCTAAATTATTCTCTTTTAAAAAGATATAAATATTTTTATATAATAAAGTTTTACAAAATACTTATGACAAGTTTTATTAAACCTTACAACGATGATCCTTCGGTTGGGCACTTATCAACACCAGTCACTTCATCAGCAGCAACAAAAGCTTATTTAGGTAGTTTACCAGCTTATAGAAAAGGACTATCTCCTCTTTTACGAGGGTTAGAAATTGGTATGGCCCATGGTTATTTATTACTAGGACCTTTTGAAAAATTAGGACCATTACGAGCATCTGAAATTTCACTTTTAATTGGGTTTCTATCTTCTGTAGGTTTAGTAACAATATTAACTGTTTGCTTAGCTATGTATGGGAAAGTAACTTTTCAAGATTCTGAGGTGATTAATAAAAATGATTTATTAAATGGTAAAAATTGGAACCAATTTACTTCTGGATTTTTTATTGGTTCATTTGGAGGCGTTAGTTTTGCTTATTTAATACTTCTTAATTTAGATTATTAGTGAAAAAGTTTTTGAATATCTAAAAAATTTAGATGTTCAAAAACTTTTTCACTAATAATCTAAATTAAGGAATTTAACATATAAGCGCGTTTTTAATATAGCAAAACAATATTTATAAAATTTTCCAGATAATTGGGACTCATTAACTTTCAAGTTAACAACCAACGTTAAACGTTTGCTAATATTTCTATTATTAATTATTACTGAATTCAGACGGTTTGAATATAATTCCTCTTTAACCATAAGAATAGACAAAAATGAAACTCCTAACCCCGCCTGAACACCACGTTTAATAGCTTCAATAGAATTAAGCTCAAGATTTATTTTTAGTTTATCACTTTCAATATTAAATTTTTTTAAAACATTATCCATTAATTTTCTACCCGCAAAATCAGGTTTTAGAGTAATAAAATCTAAATTATATAGCTTTTCCCTAGTTATACTGTACACATCTTTCAATTCATGAGATTTAGGCAAAATTAAGACTATTTCTTCTTGGAAATAAGGTGTACTATATAATGAACTATATAATTCTTTAGGTATTTCCTCTTCTTCAACAATTCCTAGATCAACTTTACCATTAACAATATTCCAAGATATACAATTAGTAGAATCAATTTCTAGCTTAATATGTGTATAAGAATATCGTCTGCAAAATAAATCGATAATTTTTGGTAATATATATGTTCCTACTATTTCATTAGAACCAATCGTTAGACTAATCCTCTTTAACTTTTTTAAATAAATAATAGCCTTATCGGCTTCTTCACATAATCTTAAAATTCTATCTGCATAATCTAGTATTAGTTCTCCGGTAAAAGTAAAATAAATTTGTTTTTTCCTGCGGTCTAAAATTGGGGAATCAATCTCATATTCTAGTTTTTGTATTTGTAAACTGAGTGCTGGTTGGGAAAGATATAATCTTTTAGCTGCTTGCTTTATCGTAGCTTCATTTTTTATCGCTTGAAGAATTCTTAATTGTTCAAGGCTAAATGGGAAATATTTCATTTTACATTAATATACTCCGAATCTTTATAGAAATTTTACACTAGATTATAATTCTATTTAATTGATAGATGAAACCATTAAAGATTATTATAAATACAAAATTTAAATACAGATAACTTAACTTAACTTAACTTTTAAATATTAAATAATAAAATATATCTTAGTATTTGACATAATTCTTATATATCATAGACAATATTGTTTAGAGTAAGGAGTGTTTCTATCATAGCTAGTATACTCTGATTAGCTTTAACATGTAAAGGTTAGTAGTAGTAGTGATTTTTATATTAAGTATTATTAGTTCTAACGATAAAACATTTTATAAGTGGACTAATAATATAATTATATTGGAGAAATAGTTCATTTTTCTATAGGGAGAATCTATTAAATTTTTTATTAGGAATATTAGTATGGATATACGTCTTATATTTGTTTTTGCTCCTGTGTTAGCAGCAGCATCTTGGGCATTATATAATATTGGTCGAGTAGCATTACAACAATTCAACAAATTAGCTTCGCGCTAAAATAAATAATATGAAAAGTGAATGAAATGAGATTATTTATCTCATTCACTTTTCATATTAGTAAATACAATTTAACCTTAAAAATCTATTAATTCTTTTTTATATCTAATACTTTGGAAAAAGTCTAATATAAACTAAATCAACCTATAAGTTTGTTTTGTTTGCACTTGACAAGAATAATAAAATAAGGGTATACATATATGTAGTCAAATATAATAATAATAATATTATATAGTTTAGTAATAACAAATAGATTGTTACTATCTTTTGATTATGATCTGAAAATAAATGCAACAAGGAGTATTACTCTAATGGCTGTACCTAAAAAAAGGCGCTCAAAAGCAAAGGGAAGAACTAGGTTATCAAATTGGAAATCTAAAGGACGTACAGCAGCTGACAAAGCTTTAAATTTAGCAAAATCGATAGTTAAAAAACGTTCAACGTTTCTATTTGACCCTAAAAAGAAAAAAGTGGAAGAGAATTCAAGCCAAGGTGAAAA